AAGGTGCGTAGCTTGTTCCACAATTAAACGGTTCTGCGTGTATCCCCTCACCTAATACCACCTACTCAGGGTTGAAAGAAAGTAGCTAAATCGCCTGTATAACAGATCTACGAATAGCCAACGCCTCTAACAACGTATTTTAGGGCGGTTCCTTAGGCACCTTCACATCTACATCTACTTATAAAAAGCACGTACACACAAGCAAGCTTGAATCCTGTTATCTTAACTGAGAATGCCGTTACTTATAGCCTTTTCACGGCAGCTACACATTGGTCGAGAGACTCACACGACAGTCGATACTCAGGATTTTTTTTAGCTAAATGGCCTGTAGACTAGAATAGTAAACCTCACCTTAATTTAACATCTGCTTGAACTCCCGATCTACTTTTAAACAAAAAAACTTCTGATTAGAAGATTAGTATATGAATTCCCTGGTTACTTTCTTTCCAAAGCCCCGCATGAGCAAGCCAAGCTACTCACTAAGACTGCCCAAGCTACTCATGCCAAGCAGCTAACTTCGAGACAACTAAGGGCAAACTTCGAGCTAGAACTAATGGATTAGCATTAATAGTAAGTTACCAGGGGGGGTTTCTTTCCTATGCTTGCTGGCTAAACAGAGCTGCCTTCCACACATTCACTGAAACCGGAGTATGCTACTCGCCTTAGGCAAAACCCGGAGTCTCTTGCTTTATTAACCCCATTCTCCTATCTTAAATAAGGCCTGAACGGGGGCATAAAAGCCTTGGAACGGAAGCCGCACCCGATTCGACTCACCATTATTAGGACCTCCTTGTCTGCCCATTACCCCACTTCCTTAATCCAAATAGACATAGGAGAAGCTGAGCTAACTAACCTAAGTACGTAGCTAAAGTTCTCAAACAAGAGTTCCCCTTACTCGTATTGCAGGCATACTCGCTGAACATTCCCTTCGTAGACCACAAACAAGATCTATGAGCAAATAGATGAATTCAAGCGATAGCAATGAGGCATCCAAGCTCTTCTCTGCGAACCGATCACAAGGCGGATTTACTATGATGAATTGGGATCCGCGTTAACCAACTCGCCTGCAATCTCGCTTTCAGTCTTCTCGTTGTCATTACACATTTCAACTAGCCGTGTGTGTGCAGTGGAGGAAGCAAACCGATATCGGATGTGTGCGCAAGAGCCTTGTTTACACTTTATTGCATGCTCATTGAGACAATGCCTCTTCTTTGGTTATGCGACTAGGAAAAGTGATCCACAAAGAGATTCATGTGATGTTGTTGTTTCGCTTGGCCCAACTGCTGACACCCCGCCTGCCAGATGCTCTTGCTGTGAGCCTTTTCTTTATATCTGTACCGAATTCGATCTCTATTAAGCTATTCTTTCTGGCTTGATCACAGACATTGGGACAAAGACAATTGGAATTACACCCTACAAGGAGCTGGTCTAAGCCTTCCTTTCGTGCTCGCTTTCGTTTGCTACTGACCCCGAGGTACTATACGGTGGATGACCAGGGTCCCCTCTGGAGATAAGGGCGGAGGGTGGGGAAGGTAGATGTGATAGAATGAGAGATCACTATTTTGATTATTAGTGGTCAGTTGCGATATGCGATATCCGTTCCTTGGAAATGAATTCACTTCTTTCATTCCCCACCACCCATGGAAAGGCCTTCCTTCTCGGATCATCGGATCAAGGGATTCCTATTCAGCGAATTCGGCATCTGATGGTGAGGCCTATGATGTGCCGAAAAGAGTGACTAGTAGTACCACGATGAAAATGACTTGACGAATGCCAGAAAGAAATGTCCCGAGTGCCAAAAAACATGAAATTGACCTGAAAGAAGGTCCCTAATGCCATAAGGAATTACTAGACAGAATGAGTAGTCTTTTTTATTTACAAATACAAGTTGTCGAGAAATACGGTGTTGAGAAACAAGTGCCAGGATGCGTTAAGGCGCTTCATCATGAAGAGTCGTATTGCGCTTCCTTGTCTCGCTCAGTCTCACGAGTGGAAATTGAAGCTTCTCTCCCTGCCATGGAGAGGAGTTACAGTCGAGTCGCTAGCCAGGAAGCACTTTTCCACTGCCTAAGCTCCGAGCTCACCCAGCTGACTAATTTCACCCACTTTTTCAACGACTTTTCTCAGAAATTCATCAAAAACAGAGTCCTTTTTTGCTACTTCTGATCGGCACTCTCGCTTTGACCGAAAACAACAGATACCCTTACCTTACTTGTCTATACGAGGAGATTTTAATCACTTCTTTTCTTTGTCGCCTACGGGATGTTTTAGGTGAGGAATTAGGGAGCCGTTTAGGAGTTAGTAGGATCGATTGACCCCCCACGGAAAAGCTGCTTTGTCGGACCATCCATGAATGCCCTGCCTTAGCTGAGATGTCGATCTAGCCCTTCTTAATTAATCCGGTTTGTCAGAAAGGTATGTGATTCGTGTCTCTTCGAAGGTTGATTTCGATTGGCTGCTTTGTGTTCAGTCTGTTCTTATTCCAGACTGGAAATAGAACTCAGAAAGCTTCACCTTGCCGAGTCCGATGGGTTTCCCAATGGTTCGAGTCTTAGTTAGGTCTTCCTGGTCGACTAACTGTTGTGAGAATTAGTGAGTTAGGAGGTGTGCCTTAATCTTCCGAAGGTGCTTGAAGGTCTCTCTACTTATAGCATAATCGATCCTCCTAGTTAGCAAGCCTTGTCATTCGGATGAAAAGAATGTTATCCTAATGAAAGCCGGATTCCTCCCTTATCAATGTTTGAGATACCTGGTTGTGCCAATTGCCCTAGTGGACAATATGACTTTTATGCCTGGCGTCGGATCTTATGTTCTTCAGATGCTCGGCTTATCTGCCAGTTGTCTGGCTGCAAAAGGAAGAGGTTAGTTCAGCCAAAAAGAAGTTCCTTGAAGATAGATTCTTCTTTCTGTCCCACCAGTCAAAGCAGCTAGCTAAGCAAACCTTTAATATCTTTATTTTTTTTCATTAGCAACCGGGTCAAGGGTTCAGTTGCAATAAACTATGGCACCTAAAAATGTTATTCAACCAGTACGGCTCTTGATCCAATTTCATTTGTGATTGAAGACTCTACTCACGCTCTAAGGGGGTTTCCCAACCTTAATTCCTGCATCAAAAGTGACCTGAAAGAAAGGAGAATAATCCAGCTGGAACAGAAGGGCGCCTTGGATCAGAAGGAGGCCTATTATGTAATAGTGGTGGATGACTCGAGTTGTCAGAGATCTCTTTTGAAGAAGAAGAGCCCCATTTGAGTCGAGAAATCCCTCCTGGGCTAAACAATTCTAGTATGCATAAAAGACGGGCTTAATGAATAACTAGTAATCAAATAGAGTGGTTCCACTGATCAAGTAGTCCCGTGAGCCAGCCAATAGAGTAAGGAATAAGAAAAAGGACTTGGCGTAATGCTTTCATTCAAGTAGGGGGTAGGGCCAGGCCAGTAAAGTAGGCAGCAAATGGTCCAGGGATAAGTCTGTCAATATATCATCCCTCTTACTGATGCGGGGCAACTCCTTTAGAGGAATTGGAAGTATGAAACTAGACTCACTCTCCACAATTGGATGAATCAAAAACAGGCTACACTTAGATCGATTTTTCCAAAAGAAACCTATTACCAGTCTTCTTTCTTTCTATATTAGGTGCAACAAAGGAAGATCTAGGTGAGGTTGAGTGCTCGCTTTCTTCCATCGATCGGAGCTCTTTGGATTGATCACTTGTCAAGGACAGCCCGGAATTCCCGCTGACTGTCCAGCAACAGAGCCATAGCATAAACAGTAAGTCATATTATCGGGCAACTCCATCCACGACAAGGTCTTGGTCTGGGGCTTCGACCCATAGAGAACAGGGTGGCTCTCAAACTTAAACACATGTGGTAGGGTCTAATTCAGTGATCGAAGCGTCCGAGACAAATCTTTAGGTAGAAAAAGTCTACGAGGGCTTGCCCACCAGATGAATCCATGAATGAGACTTCATCCATATATTCTACGAAATTGTAGAGACAGCGACTGGTTTATGTAATTATAATCGCGGCGAAGGATTCTTTGCCACTTTAGCGAGGGCGAGCCTGAATCCTTATTTTTTTTTGTTTACGAGCGAGAGTCAAATCTTGAAATACGGATTGACATTGAAAATGAAATCAAATAGTCCATGGAATGAAAACATATAAGAAAGACGAATCCAATCTCCAAACGAACGGGGCGCCCTCCCTATAAAGAGTAAGCACTCAACGATTCACAAATTCAAGAGAAAGGGTCCGGGAGGGGGCAAAAGAGCAAGGTGACTTCAATCTTGGAGAGACCCTGGCGGAATCAACAGCATGGGGATCATCGTGGGTCAATATTCTCCACGATTAAGACTCGAAAAACACGCTCTACGGCCAAGGGCACTATAAACGCTCTTTGTCGTCTTTCATAGCAAACACCTGAAATGGAAAAAAAAAAGAATGATTTTGACTAATGAAAATGGCCGTAGAATGAGTTCTACCTGGTTGAGAGCTCTCCTTGGCTTTCATACCCTCTCCCTATCGGTCGAGCCTCTTTCAGACCCTTGTTTTTTGTGTCCACCCATACCATATAGGATACATTCATCCATAAATGCAGAGAAGGGTGCATCTGAGCATCTATATCCATATACACAATACACCACATGGCGACACTTTAATTGGAAGGTCTAACGACGCATTCATTCTCAAGGATCCATACGCGACATCATGAAAGGGTATTGGAATACGCAAGAGCAATGGATGGATAGGCGGTTTTTTCTTATGCTGGGCCAGGTTACTGAGACGGATAAAAGGTTAGACCACTAACGGAGTAGTAGTTTGGGGCTTTCAAGCTGGCTCTTTCTGGCATGGACGTAGGGAAGAGTACAACATGGAAGGCTGTGACGGAACATAGTATTTACACCTAAATGAAAGGGGCTTAGTGAATTCTTCTTCACGGAAGTCTTGTTCAACTTATTTAGGTAAGCACTAAGGGAAGGGCCCAGTCAGTAGCCCATTCGTTGACAATGGAAAACCGGGTTTCCAGGTAGTGGTGCCTCTTGGTCCAGGTCTTTCCCACTCATACATATAATAGTGTCCAAAAGGGAGTGTCGAATGAGAAGGCTGAGCGTTAAACCTTGAGAAGGACATTCGGTGTCGTGGACGAATGATTACCCTGCTTTTCCTGATGCTAGATTCGCTAAAGCAAGAATAAGGTTGGTCGTAGATCAGGAGATTGAATAGCGGGAATCGGAGATTGCTCGTTCGCTAAAGTCCTGTCTGCCTGCCCGTTGATTCAGTACGTTCCTATCCCCTTGGGAAGTTTGATCAATCTTCCTCTCCCTCTCCCTCTCCTATGGTCGAGTGAGTCCCTACCTATGGTCGAGCTAGTTTAACCTTCCTCCAAGACTTGAATCAGGAATATCTTTTCTGTACTATGCCCTGCGCCTGGTCTTTCTTCTTTATTGCCTTGGCCTTTCACCGGATCGATCCCTTCCACCATTCCTCCAACAGATGCGGATGAATTAGCTGCCGTTATTCTTTCAACATTTGCAGAGCTAACCCCTGAAGTGACTTCAGTCCCGTGTTAGAGCTAACTGCTGCTTCTTCTATAGCAAGTGCCGAGCAGGAATCACTGCTTATTCGACCGGTAATGCCGTATGCCCCTCATGCTTTGCCTTGCCAGCTTTGCTTTGCCCAAGCCCTTTGACCCCCTGCACCTATAACATAACTATATGCTTCTTTCGAGGAATTATTATCGCTTAGCGCTTGTGCTGAGGAAGTGAAAGACGGTGGAGGGGCACTAGACTGACTCGCTTTTCCGAAAGGTTTTGTCTTCGCCTCAATCCCAGTCGCATTCGATCTAGAATTCTTCTTCTTCTTCCCCAGTGATGTCACCCTCGGCGGAACTACCTTAATGGAATTCCGGCTTCGCTAAAAGCACCTGGGCTATGCCTCGAACTCTCTTAACTGGCCAGGGGGTTAACTAAGAACTATATCTTCTCCGCATCAAGGAAAAGAGCAGAGATCTTTGTTGAAGACAGCACGGCAATGCGCAATCGCTAAACAAGACCACAAAAGCTATATCACAAAGATCAGTCTAACTAATCGGCCTAAGGCTTCTAGAGACAATTCCTATCTCGCCAAACTAAAGGAAAGGAGAAGAGCCTATTCTATTTCTATTCCGAAAGATCGGATTCTATACCACTAAGCGCCATTCGAACTTCCTGGCTAACACGAGGAATGGAAGAACAGCTTATTCGTATTAAACAGATCCATCTTATCAAAGAGCATTTACCCTTGCGCTGGGTCTTTCTCGCCTTGGCCTTTTGCCTCACTCCTTGAACAAGAGTTTACAGCTGACCCAGAGCTAGCCACACCTCCGAAAGACTCCATCACTTGACACTTTTTTATTCACCACCGAAGAGCTAGTGCGCAACTAGTGCCCAATGAAGACCCAAGCAATGCATCGAGAGGTCGACCCCGTCCCAACCACCATTCCATATTACGGCAAGGGGAGGAGAACAACTTCATTACTGGTGGTGGTATCTTCACGAGGGATTGGAAAAGCGATTTCTATAACCAGATAGAAAATAAGTCTTTTAAAGAGGGCAGCAGAAGCGAAGTAGAGGAGACCGGCAACTACTTAGCTGTCAACGACGTCCGCTTTCTTACAAATCTTTATCCTTCGAGACTTCTTGAGGCGCTTTAAGAAAAGAAGCCAAGCCTCGCGAACATATATGCACCTTCTTTGAAACATAACTCATAACTCTTTTCTCTTGAACCGCTCTTGGTTAGGAACTCAAACCCTAACCCTAACTCGAACTCAATTAGCAACATTAACTCATAACTCTTTCCCTACGGGCGAAGTTACAGTCTTATTAATATTGTAGTTACCGTTATTATGAATTAGGTATTACTGTTATTTAATGATATAATAACCCTCTCCTCCAGGCCATTAGTTTTAACCACCTGCGGGTAAGCCACCTGACCTACAAAGAAAGGGCCTTAAAACAGCGGTAAATGATCTAAATAGGAATCAGTTATCTTTTAAAAAGACTGCGGTTTTCATTGAGTTTAAACTAACACTGATTTAAAGTTAGGGGAGCAGTGTAACTGCCATCAACTCCTATAACTCTTTTCCTTAAGTTTAGGTTAGTTCCCTCTTAATTAGGTATTATGCAGAGTTCCTACCTAGAACTCCCTTATAAACTAGAAAGCTAACTCGAACTCGTAACTCAATTAATTTAAGTTACAGGTATGATAAATATAAGTTACTGTTATTAGGCGCATCCTTCTTTCTTGTCCTTGTTGGGGAATCCTATATCTTTTAAGAAAAAATAAGTTTGAAGTCCTCTCCTTTGCAGTCGAGTTACTTTATTCCTCATAGCTTCACTCTTTTCTTTTAGTTCCCTACGGGGTTAAGTTAAAGTCTTATTATTATTGATATTCCCCCTACGGGGAGGTTACCGTTATTATTATTAATAGAATTCTAATTAGTTACCAGTAAAGTATTATTAGGTATTAAAAGTCTTTTTAGTTAGGGGTGTAACTGGGGGCACTCCCCCGGAACTAAACTAAAGGGGTTATGAGTTAGAAGAGTTATTATGAGTTATAGCAGTTTAAGAGTTATAGCAGTTAGGGAGTTATGAGTTGCTAATTGTCATTCTCTTTAGTTCCCTACGGGGTAGTTACAGGTATGATAAATATAAATCTTAGTTACCGGTATTAGAAATATAAGTAATATAAATATATTGGTAGTTACAGATATTCTTAATTTGGTGGAACTGGGGGGTCTGGCGCAGTGTAACTGCCCCCGGAACTGGTTTAAAGAAGAGTTAATTGTCTTAATCTTTAGAAACTAATAGCTAGAAAAACAGGCTATTCCATCTAAGGCATAACATGAACCGAGGAATCCAACCAAATAGGAATGAATAGGCATGTGGGAACAGCATTGCTTGCATTGATTCAATTGATTTGAAGCGGCGGTTATACTATACATACAGACATAGTTTTCACTAGGGGTTTTTACCGAGTTGGTCACAAGCCCGTCAGAAGCAACCTCAGCAGAAAGCCACTCTTCCAGAGTCTCGTCCATCGTCTGCTTAGGCGACTATTTAATAGCCTTTAGATCTGCCTGTGAGTTAGGCCGAATACTCTAGGCTCCTTCCTCTGTTCTTTTTAATATACACTAAGCCGAAAGTCTTGGTTTCAATGACTCCCCAAGCCATGACCTATTTGATCCTTCAGAACCAGCTTCAGCATTGAGTAAAGAAAAGAAGAATTCACTATTGGATCCTTGGGTGGACATCCAAATCTTAACTTTCATGAGCAGGAGCTGGAGTTTAGGAATCGGGTGTAGGTGCTGGCCATTCCATAGACGAGAGACCCGCTGACCCACTAGTGGTTTTATAAGGGGAGTTGGTAAAAGACAACAGGTTCAAGACAAAGGTATGGCACCGGGAGATGGAGCGAAAGCACAAGGCCAGTTCTCATCAACTGAGAGCTCCACTCCAAGAGAGGGAAAGCAGCACAAGGTGAGTTCCGTGAGACCTATGAATGCTTTGAATGAGATCTATTAGGTTAGGAGACCCTTTGACCATTTAAAATCCATATAGAACAGTAGAATAGAACGTCGAAGATAAAGCGCCTTTTAAGGATATGGGAATCAACTTCGCCTTCATCTCCTGGTCCGGCCCCGGCAAAACCCTTCTTTCGAGTCCACCTTGAGGGGCTGAACTAAATTCTTCCTCTCCAGTACCCTCCGACTGACTCTCCGTCCTCAACTCATTCTGACACTGTGAGATCCTATGGTCACGCCTTAGTCCGAAGAGCTATAGGGCTTTTGGGCATTATTAAGAAAATGGACTCTCCACCTATTTCATTGTGTGCTTACTCCCCTTCTGCGCTATCAAATATCATAGCATAGTATATAGCGTAAGACTTTGCTTGCTCCGAGCCATCTTGTTAAGGAAGGGCGGCTAGGGTGGGAAAAATGCAGAAGAATGAAATTCCAAAGAAGGAGATAAGAAGGAAGACTCTTCGTTGTTGAATGCGGGTCACTACATAGGTGGAATTTTATAAGCTCCTTTAGGCCCGCCCAGCCCGTAGAGTCTTAGGGGTTTTCCCACTTTCCCTGACGCAAGGTCGGGGTCGTTACGAATAGGACAAATATACACCAAGCCTTTGAAGGATGAGGTTCCAGTTCGCCATTCCTATTATTTATAGGCTTCCAGTCTCCTCAGAAGTCCGCTCTTCTATCTTCGCAGAATTCACCTGGGTCTCTTACTCACCTTCGCGTCTAGGGCATGATGTCTTTATTTAAGATGAAAAAATGGGTCAATCGTCTTGTTATTCTCAATCAATTCTTCCAGGCCTCTCTACGGGATTGGAAGAAGGAGCTTTCACCCAAATAAATGACCTCCGAACCGTGTCATTCTCGAAGTATGGCACAACACTTTGTCGAAAACACGAGGCGGGAGTGCGTCGAAGCATGAATTGACCTAGCGACGTGCACCTTGGGTAAGGTGCACTAGCGAGCGACTTCCTTCCCCAATAATGCCGCTATCATGCGCGAAGTGAAGCTTGATAGGAGCCCGAGCTAAGAGAATAGAGCAAACTCGACGTCACAAGGGGATAGATCGCTTAAGGGAGCAACTCGAGATAGATGCAAGATTCTTTCTCCTGCCCTTCACTTAGAATAGAAAGAAAAGTCCATTTTTCAGCACGCACTAATTCCTACGTTTTGTCGGTCGAATAGCCTTCTTGTGTGACCTTCAAAGCCTGATTAATGCGCCTTAAAGCGCTTTTGTGCTTCGCGTCGAGCCTTGTTGAGTTTTTCTATTATAAGGAAGGGGATGATGTATGATACCACTCAATGTCAGCCCAAAGCGGGCTTTAGCGCTTGCTCGCCAAAGCATGAACCGATCCGGCTGTAACGTCAACTACAGCAGTGGAGGCACGGTAAGCCAATTCTCCCGACATTAGGTCAAGATACGAAACTTCAAAGACTTGGTTCTGGTTTTATACCCTCTGACCTTCTTCGGAATTTAGCTCTGACTTTCCTTGCCCGAATGCTTCAGTGTAATTAATTGTCACACTCTCTCTAGACCCAACCACGACCCCCGGACCAAAAGACGTAAAGAACGCGAAGCGTGAAGTGCAATTAGATCTATTTTGAGGACGAGTTTCAGGCAGAATGGAGGGTTCGGTTCCTGCCCGGTTGTGGGCACTCCGCCGACGCGATATCAGCAGGTTCAATTCCGGACTTGGATGTGCTCACTCGTCGTGCTGCGATTCTTAAATCAGTATAGATCTTTGTGCGTCTCACTTCTGAAAGATAGGTGGTGCAGCAAGGGGCGATCGATATGATATAGCCAAGCAAAATCGGTTAAAGGTGAATGAAGAAACAGACAGAGGTGCCATATCTATTGTAAAGTTATCTAATCCAGTTACTGAATCTTATTCCTTCAAGTAGTGAGACGCAAAAGGAAAGGCGGAAGCGGAAGCAGACGGGCATCATAAATAGCCCCTTTTTCAATTTCTTAGGTATTACCATGACCTTGAGGTACCCAAACTAAGGTTTTCGGCAAAGAAGTTTTTGGGGTTTCATCAGCCAAGCGCAAAGAAAGCATCCAAGTGAGAGTCGAACCCACGAGCATCAGGTATTCAGTGGGCTCCCATCCAATGTCCAAGGGCCGGGCATAGGCAGCAAGTGAAAGCTTGAGATGATATTGCTCACCAAGCCTAGTATTAGTCTTAGTATTTAATTGGAAATCCCATAGGCAAAGAAGTCTCGTAGTTCCACAAATCGGTAGGTACTTCACCAACTGTGAAAAAGAGAGGCTAGCGGGGAACCCTCAAAAGTTCTGGCTAGAGAAAGTCATTTTTGAACATCCCGATGCCCTATGTGATTTAGTGTATCTCACGATATCAAAACCCGTGTTTTTCTGTAAAAAAATAAAGTAAAGTTTTTGACCCTTCATATAGATACCGAAAACCCGGCAATTTCAGGGTCAGCTAGACTCGCGTACCGCACAAAGATGTAGGAGATGCGGCAGCTCTGTTCCAGTCTATGACAGCACTACAGCTAACACAACTACGAGCTAAGGCACAGAAATAGTACCAGTAGGAGCGAAGCAAGCTTTTTCCTTTCAGTCGAGTGAGTAAACTATCCCAGTAGTGCACCCGGCCTGCCGGCCCCCTACACACGTAAGGGGCTAGAATTTCTATAGTTCGCGGAGCAAACTTCCTTACTCTAACAAGTAAGCTAGTAAACTAGCTCGACCATAGGTAGGGACTCACTCGACCATAGGAGAGGGAGAGGGAGCGGAACGCATTCAAAGAAAAACTCTAATTTGTTTGTAGAGCCACGCAATTCCGTTTCGATAAACTACCTTGCTTAAATAACAGCTATCGCGCATTATTCACTCCACTTACTACTTATCATTCTCCTTGATATTGCAGGAAAAGAAATTATTATGTGCACAGGGGTTCTGACTCGTAAGATGAAGAGGAAAAGTTAAGAAGGAAGTCCCCAAAGTGGTCACACTAAATCAACCTGGGATTCCCTGCTTTTCAAGGCAAGGGTTTCAAACTAAATTGTCCGAGAAGATATTCTTCTTTTCTTAGGACTGAAACTAATTCCCCTGCTGTAGCCCTTTCAAACGGACCCTATCCCGTTGCTTTCTCATATGAGATAAAAGCACTCTCTTGAATTGACTTAACTGCTTTGACTTACTGAAGGGATAAGGAAAGAGTGCTTCCTTCTAATGGTGTCACTGGCCTGGCTAAGAGATTGCAAAGCTATAAAACAAAGCAAACTCGCCACCATATAAGCAAACTTGGCTGCCACTACAACTGTAACCCAGGAAGGGATTACATTTTTCGACCAAAGGTTGCGGGATTAGATTATGCTAGTCTGGCATGACATCAAAGAAAACTACAACTCCAACTGGCTAGCCGAAGAGAGTATGCTATGAAAAAAGAACCTTCTTTACTTTCAGGAAGATATCCCGTTTGCCTTTGCTTACCCTTCAGACCTAAAAAGATTCTCTTTTATTTAGTGTCATGACGGGCCGATAGAGGAGATTCAATTACTAATTACTTAATAAATAAGTAGAGGAATTATCACTGGCTCGAAATGCATGTATACAAAAAGCTTGTTGGCTTGTTCGCTCGGTAGGAAAGGGAGCACTTGTAAGAAGAGGCCCTTAGAAAGCTTAACTTGTTAGACCGAGGAGATTGGCAGAACTGAGAGTCCTACTAATCTTATCTACGGTATCACTTTTCAAACTCTTATCAAAGAGATCCTTGGGAGGCCTGCTATCTATGGTATCCTCGGTATGACGATTAATGGCTCTTACCTAGCTATTGCCCTGATCCTATTCGATCGTATAGAACGCTACTATAGACCCTAGCTATTCCGCCCTATCAAAGCCCAGAGCAAAGAAGGATGGAGGGACAACAACCCCTGAGGGAAAGGCAGAAGCATAAGCACTGACACGAGATGTCCTTATCATCACTCTTTCTCGATCGAAGGCTTTAGCATTCCAATCTGATCTAGTTGCTGCTTGCCCATTTTCATTCAATAATCCCGCCTTTGCCAATAGACTGAAAAGCTTTCAAATCCCCTTGACTCATCTAATGCTCTCCCACTGGCAGGAAGTAGAACTGCAACTGCTGGAGGGGCTCCCTGGAAAAGAAGGAAAGAGAGATGGTTTTGACAAAAAGAGATGGAATTTACACATGAAAGATAGGTGGAAGTAGGCCTATGTGCGTACGGAAATGGCAGTTTTTCTTGTTCATCGGCCGGACGGAGGGGACTCGCTGCTAGCCCTCGGCGATTGGGAGGGATATGTGCTAAGGGAGTTATGGTTCAACAAGCTCAACAAGAAAGGGAATTTCGGTTAGTGTTCTATCTGAACCAGGTTTAGTCCATTCATTACAGGTTACGAACTAAAAGAACTTCCCTGCCATAGAAGGTTACGGGGAATCAGTCCCGGTTGACCGAGCAGAAGAGTGCCACGCTGACGGAGCAGGAGAGAGCCCCCTTAGAGAATGGGCGACGAGCGATTGGAATAGGGGGAGTTGGGAAGCGCTTGAGGAGAAAGGTCCACTCACACCCGTGGCAGGTTAAGGGTATAGAAAAGGGTTCCATCTTACCCGAAATGTCGAAATGCTGGTTGATACGGGGTAGGGGGAGATGGTGACAACTGCCAGTCTACGAAGCCGTGGAATAGCAGGCAGGCAACCCTTCATTAATAGACGGGGGAATCAGGGGGTTGCTTACTCTCGCGACTATACGCGCAGGAGGGTTGGGGACTCATGGAAAGTGATGAATAGAATCTGCGAATCGCAGTATTCCCCGGTTCCAGGGTTCCGACTCACCCTCCATTAAGAAGCATCTCATTCAAGTCCACTTTTCGCTGTTCGACATAACTGGCGAGTCACGTCAACCGCCTTATTGTTGGTAGGGCACTCTAGAGCCATCATTCTCATTTGGTCTGGTTGTATAGCGGAGAAATGACGTCGACCCGATCTCCCTAAGCAGAGCCCTTTTTGAGGTAGAGTGTTGCTGCTCATATGACTGAGAAACCGACCAAACCCGTTTCCCCTACTATGCTACCATTCAGGGATAAGGTTTAGTAGACGGCCTACTATTAGAATCAAATCATCTGGTCAAAAAGGGTGTTGGTCGATTCGGTCAGAAAAGGTGTTAGAGAATAGGAAATGGTCATTAAGGGTGATGGTCAGAACGGGTGCAATCTCCTACTATTCGAGAACCAGCTCTTATATACGTGTTAACAACTTGAATGAGGGGAATAGAAATAGTAGGGTTTGTTTCCACCCATCCTCAGAAGTGACCGGTCGATGACATAAGGGGCCGTTTCTCGTGAGGGTCGAACGGGAACCCGATCAATCTCGAGCTCAAACTCGGACCTCCCGTCCGTTGGCATTTCGTCCGTTGCTTACTTCCTAGTCGATTCTACTCATCCGGTCACTCTAGTCTCGCCTCGGCTCTTCCCCGGACATGCCTAGGGTGGGGAGACGAACAATCTCAGCTTGTCATCTCGTTTCCCTCGTATCTCGTGGAGGGAGTATCATATGGACTTCCCGATTTCTGGCTCGAAAGGGAGTTTACTTGCTCGACCATAGGGAGAGGGAGAGGAGCAGGAAAGCTTTCACTCGATCGAATAAGCGAGATTTACAATAATCGAATATGCTTTTCCCTCCCCCTTCTATCCGACCATCTATCCATTCGGTAAAGATGCCCCTCAACAAGCTAACGATGAATAAGAAAGCACTCGATCGACAAGTAATAGTGAGCTGCTTCCCCGCTATCCGATTAATGGAAGCAAATTGGAGAGACAGAATTCAATGCCCTACTTTTCCAATAGAAGGCCGACTAACCCACTATTTCTTAATGACAGACTCGAATTGAAAGACTTCATGCTCGTGTCGGGAGGGAAGGCCATAATGAATAGTAGGGCCAATCAGACGAGTGAGTCGATCAAGCAATCAAGAAAAGGCATTCTTCTCGATCAAGCAATCAAGCTCTCACATTATCTGCCTGCTCTCACACCCTCCCTCTCACAGATTATTCAAGAGCTTCCGTCCACTCCCAAGGTAGGACGATAAAGCTTCTCCTTCTATTTTCACGGTTATTGGTAAGCCCTCTCACATTCTTTCCCCGTTTCTCAGTGGTAAACCCCTTCAATTAGAGGGAGAAGAATAGTAGGTTGGAAAAGTTGAAGGAGAAGGTGGGCCCGTATCGCTCCCTCGGGAGAAGAAACGGTAGCTTTCATTCTGTCTCTCCAATCCTTTCTCGCCGGGACTTGCTGAACATGATAAGGTCGTTGCAGGAAAAAAAACCTCCACTTCCGGGGTGGGTCGATAGGAATCTGTCTATTAGGTGAAAGCAATCTGGCCCAGGTGGGTTCCCACACTCAAGAAATAAGAAAAGAGAACCGAGTTCGATCCACAGATGAAAGGGAATCGACGGGGTCTACTGTTGGGGCAAGATCTGGATCTGTTGAATCTGAATCAGTTCTTATTCTGTATGTACCTTCTCCATTTGCTGGACGATAGCCGCCTCCATCTGTATAGCTGCCTTATCCATCTGGACCTGCTCCATCTAGATTTGTTGGATCTGGATCGGAAGAAAGAGAAGAAGCTCTTCTTATCTTTCTGGGTAGGGATGACCAGAAGGGTTTAATATCGATATTACTAGTCTACTAGAAACGTAAGGAGAAAACCAACCGGGGGTACGATCGATTATGAGGAGAAAAAGAACCTACCTTTCCTCCGCTCTCCTCATGTGGGAAGACGTAGTAAGGGTTGGACGACTTACTTGTGCCCGAATCCACAGTTCCATCCAAACCCGGAGCATTTCAATTCTATAGAGAATTTCTTTCACTGGGGGAGTACTAATCAAAAGGGGTTGTATTCGGCCCAAGCTCAGGTTTTGGTTCTCCACCTTCATCCCTCCACATATCGGATCCAGCCGATGATTAACACAGCTTGAGGGGAACAGGTTTTGGTTTTCCGCCTTATTCCGGGCCGATGAGGACCAGTATTCTATTCCCATTCTATTTCCAGATGATTCCTATATGTCCCATTCCGGTCGCAACGACCCGGATACAAGCTCCGGGGGACCTAATTGGGGAAAGTGGATGAGGAGAAATAGTAGCAGATTCAATGGTGGAACCTTCGGGTTATTGGTCAAAAAGGGAATGTCCTATCACGTATTAACCACCGGGTTCGGATGCCACTTTCCGGTTAGGATGCTTTTCACACACCGAAGAATTTGTCTCAACGATAATCAAAAGAGCCGCATTAGATTCATTCGAATTCGCTCTTATCCTTCCCTCTAGAATGGAATAGCCTTCCTTCCGGCTCGGGGATTGGACACGAATAGAAGCAGCTCCAGTTCCAGAGCTTATCCCAATAGATCTAGCGGATCTAAGGGGTTTTTTCTCCTTTTCTTGGGAGAGTCTCTCCAGCTGGATCATGAGGGCACAAAACACCTTTGACTAGGTTCAAGCCTAGCCTAGGATACCCCGCTTCCGCATACACACCAGGGAATGAATTTGGAGAAGGATCAAAAGGAATTGGACTTGCTAACCCAATTGACGGGAATGGATGAGCAAGAAGAGACAGATTGATGACAAGAGGATCCAACAAATCCAGATCCAGATGGATAGGGCTAATACATTCCATAAGGATGCTCAAATTCATGAAGTCTAATGTCTCTTGATTCTCCAAACCAGTACCCACTTTCGACACAGCATATAATGATGGATCGATATGAGCAGGATTTGAATCCAATGTCGTTCACGTACCAGTCCTCTTTTGATCATCATCCCCTTATCGATGAATACGGAAGGGCGAATCCGGAGATTATCCGTACGTCGTCCAACCAACCCTATAGCTGGAAACCTTTTCTTCGGGGTCGATTGACTGAAGGATCTCCCTCCTCCAACTATTTCAACTCTCTGTTATTAGTATGGCGAGCCGAACTAAAGGCGGTTCTCTTCTCAAATGAATTGCAGTTTGACCCAATAGTGAGTAGCCTTTCTTCTTTCTTCTCGGTCCGCTTTGGCTCCTGATCTTGAGCTCGCTTTTGTTCAATTATAAATAAAAAACCGCTTTGATGGAGATTTGTAGCATCATTCAAGTAAATACAGATTGAGATCGTAGAAACATGAGCTTGTGATATAGCTACACCTAATTCCGGACCGGTTAATGCAAGAACTATAAATAAAGGACCAGGATCTCCTATAAAAAATAAAAGATCATTCATACATAGCATAGTCCAAGCGAACCCACTTAAAATCTTTACTGAACTATGACCGGCCATCATATTAGCAAATAAACGTATTCCTGAGCTTAATGCGCGAAAACAATGAGGAATTAGCTCAAGGAGTACTAAAAAAGGTGCTAACGGCAGTGGGACTCCTGCGGGTAATGAGAAGCTTAAAAAATGAAGCCCATTTCTTTGAAATCCCACTATAGTAATGCCAATAAAAATAGAAAATGAGAGACCCAAAGTAATGAGAAAATGACTTGTAACTGTGAAGCTATAAGGTATCATACCCTGGGGATTACGAAATAACGAAAAAGTAAAAGTGACCGAGATGCGAGGGAAAAACTTTTGTTTCACATTTCCGGAAAGACCGCCTATTTGTTCGTTTACCAGGTTCGGTACGAAATCATAAATAAGCTCTACCGAGGATTGCCAAGCATTTGGTACTGAGTTTCCTCCTCCGTTTTTAGTAACAAAATGAACCAGAAGTAGGACCAAACTGAGAGTTAGCAGCATAAACAAAGAAGGATTTGTGAATGAGAAATACAAGTTTCCTATATTCATAGGAATCAATGGGAGAATGGCAAATTGCTCAAGCGGGCTGTTGGGCGTAATCGAAAGTATCATGACTTATTAAGATTCACTTGTAGTTCCGCTTCTTGTTCTAACAGAAAGACTTGTCGGAAATCTGGTTGGTCCAACCAAGAAAGGCATGGGAGTCTTTGGGCATCTCACAGGAAGAGGACGAAGAGTCAGCTTTTTTCATTTCGCCAACTCTTCTTCCTCTGTTCGGAAAGTAGCTGATAGAGCCGGCACACAACTATGACCCTCTTTTTGTACCAAAGTACCTTGCCCCAAAACTTTCTCGGAACGGGGTCTTTGGTACACGCCCAAAGAGAGGTAAAAAAAAAGGAAAAAAGCCATCGTAGCAACTGGAGTTTGAATAGGACTTGATTAAGTCCTATCATTCTGATGAGAAAAAAAAAGGGGGATGGCATGGCAGCGACTATCTCGGTAGGTCGGAGAAATTCAAAGGATAAAAAAAAAAAAAGGGACAGCATCGAAGCTACTCTCTCGGTAGGTCGGAGAAATTCAAAGGATAAAAAAAAACTTTGAATCGAATTCTACGCTTTCTTCTCTTATGAAATTTCTAGTTTGTGATCGTCTCCCCAATATGAGATAGGTTGCAGCTATAGTCAGAACTCCAACTGGGACAATCTAGTTTAAACCATGACCATCTTTTTCTCTTTATATCGCGTTATATTATATATATTATATATTAATTAAGGCTTCTACCGCCTCCAATAATACAGTACAACACGAATTTTGGGAGGGTTCTTTTCTTCCTCTCTTAGTATTAATGCCTTTGTCCGGAGGCCTTCTTGCACCAGCTCTTAAAGAGAAAAGACTGTCTTAGTGTATGTCCCACGACCTGTGGGACCGACAGTAAGTAGTTGGAATCATCAACTTTCTCGATCTTGGCGGGTCGCTTACACGGAGGTAGAGTCAGCTGACCGTTAGCGATCAACATGTCAAAGATGGCGTATACCTTGCTTTCATCGAAATCCCCGACTTTAGAGAGTCGTTCTTTGAGATAAATTTGCCTGCTTCTTTTCATCCCCGTTTTCGTTCTTTTGCGCAGGGGTATGAGGGGTTAGCCTCAGAAGGACAACTTTTTGGATAAGGCGTTAAGGCGGCCTTCTAACCCTCGGCCTATCTGGTCCCGTGCGGATTAACACCCTTTCGTTTCTATCGAAGGCAGCCAACCATATGAAAGCATTTGATCGTCGCGGTTTAACCGGTCAGGGTCTAGCACTAGACCTGAAAATGGAAGGGCTGCACTTCACGTTGATGTCGGCTATGCGCCTTTTGCATCCGATGACTCAGTTCACAGACCTAGTAATTCAAAGGAAGAAAGCAGATGGCCGGCTTCCCTCCTCCTAGTATCCTTACTGGTTGTCTGTCTTTTCTTTTAGGCCGAAGAGGGGAGGTCCAAGTTTTAACCTGATGGGGCACTAATAGCGATACACATTCCCAGTGTCTCGATAGCTCATAGGCGGAGCCCTATTGAGCTGCGCTTCTTTCGCCTTACTTACCGCGTATCCAAACGAATAGATTGAAGAAGTAAAGTGGTTTGGTTGTTGTGCGCGCCGGAGGCCTAAGGGGTAGTCGAGTTGCTTACGAGGGGTGCTGTACGCTAACAGTAATTACCTCCCAGGAAGGAGAGCCGCATAAAAAGAGACTCTAAACAGACTGTATTAGAGCAGCAGTCGGACTTGTTGCAAGAAAAGGTAGTTGAATGTGTTAGGCGAAGAGAATATAGCACGTAGAAGCTTATTATAGAGTCGGTAGTTCGACGGCTTAATGCTTGCCAAAGAGAGTTCTATAGCCCTTAGGATAAAGATATGACCGTAGGATTTCATAGAGAGAGCCTTTGGGCTCCTCTGAAATACCCAAAAAATGGATTGTATTCATGTTACCACGTCAGATGGTTGAAAAAGGGGTTATTGCTACCTAAATATGGCTTTATAACTCGTTTTAGCTCTGGACAAAAGATGGGAACCAGGGAGTCAGACCAAAAAGAATTAGTTCTTTGATCCATTTGGTGTCCGGAAATCCCTCATTGATAGATATAAAGAGAACACAGCTATTGAAGCTATTGAATCAACTGTGGGACTTGAGCTAGTTGGCATATCTTAACTTTTTGAATCTTCCTCTATAGCATCCGATTACTGATTCTTTTTCTGACACAAACAAAGAAGATAGAAGAAAATCTTTGCACTGTATTCGCGACAGAAGGGCTTTGTGCAAGTGAAGAAGAAAGAATGCTTGAGATTCCAAGTAAGGCATTCTCCCCGCTAGGGGAGGTAGGAAAAACCTCAGTAAAGATATCACTCACGCGGTAGTTTACTTGCTTACTCTTTATTTATTTTCTCTCTCAATGCTCGTGCAAAGAAGATTGACTGATGCCATACTCTTCTATAATAAATAGTTATTCTAGTGCAGCTAGGAGAGCTAACTAAGACTAGGAGCTGTTCGGGAGAACTCCGATTTAAGACGATTTTAAATAGACGAGATCAGATCGTAGAATATCAAAGTCTGTTCCCGCGTCCCTGGTTCTATCAAACCAGACTATTTCATTCCAGGGAGCGCTAAGAAGCAAGGCCGGAGTGAGATGAGCGTAGGTTAGGTCAGCTACCAACTAAGCTAGGAAGCCGGGAAGAGCCGGTACGGCTAACTTTCCGATGTGTTAGTGTCGTTCCGAACTCTTAATTGACTACCGGCATGCTCAACGGCCTAGGAGCGATTGCCCGACAGCCATAAGACCTGACCGCTATCAGACTGAGGAGTAGATTTCTTTCATCGATCACCCATTCCCCTTTTACCCAATGCCCTCAATCGACGGGAGAAGAAACCGAACGTACTGTCAAGGGCTTACTGAGGCCCCATCTGCATTCCTTCTTGCACTAGAGGCCACCACAAAAAGCCTTGTGCCAATCCCGCAGCGTCGAAACCTTTCTCTTGAACCACGGGTCGTTTCATACCCACCTGCACTTGCAAAGGCAGACGCATCCCTGGCTTCGTACGGATAGATACACGTCTTCGAATCTCTAAACTCCCACCCTCTATCGGAACTCCCATACACTCATCTCCATACAACATGTCCGCCCGTATAAGCCAAGTCTAACTCTTCTGAGTAGTCAAACCCCCACGGAGCGGTAAAAGGGCTGGGACGCTTGAGCAGGGGCTAAAGACAGGTACAGGTGTGACTATAAGCGAGCACTTTACTTTCCTTGGTCTGCTTGTTCATTCGGAGGATTGACCAAGAGCGCTCGGTGTGATCTACTGACGAAAAGTCTGCCCATACGTCCGTTTTTCGTACCTCACAGGTGATTCACCCTAAAACACAATTCTTGTGCGTATTGAGGGCGCAACCTCTGAATCGATTTACCTAAGACTAGAACAGTCCCCCCGGGAAGTCGGGTTCCTTCTCTTCTTTTTACCCGCCCACGGCCCGTTCCCCGGAAGTGCCCCCAACCTCTAAAACCTTACGCGGGGGGATAGCATAGCACAGTACTTCGGGCCTGGAGTGAAGCAGTCTGGTTCTTTAGAACCTGGGGCGAACGAACAGCTCCTTCATCTCGGAGGGGCAACTCCTTCACTTTTAAATAAAGCGACGCCCCACCGTGCCCACCCAACAAGCTAGGTTGCTTGCAAGACAATTGCAATACAATCCGCAATGCAATCATTCAGAATGAAAGGATTTAACAACTCTGGGTAGACTTCCTGTTTCATAACAGCAATAGCAATAGCTAAATTTCAATAGCTGTAGCTGAGCTACCTAACAAGACCAATCAGATCATTTTCAGTCCATCGCTCATAAAGAACCAATAATCTTTCCGAATTCTGGCAGTAAACTAAGCCAAAAAGAATGGCTTTTATCCTAAAGAAGCAAGGCCCTTGCGTGTTAGACGCTACCATTTTCTTGCTTGTGCATGCCAACTTCCAATTAAAATATAATAGAAAAGATAGGTCTTCCGCGAGTGCTCTAGTGATGCGGCCTCGCTAGCTTTCTGATAAATAAGATGAAACTCTATAAAATGAAAGTAATCACACGACTATCTATATAAAAAAGAACTCAACCGCGGGACCAAAAGAAAGATTGATAACTGATGTCAGGTAAGGGATACCGCCACCAGAGAAGCCTGCCGTTGAGCCGGCTTACTCGCCCACCATGTCAGCGCCTTCGGGTTAGTTCTTTATGGAGTGCTTTCTTTCATAACAATTCTCCTTATGGAAGTCCCCCACAAGATCAAGAATGCTTGTTGCCGCGGCTTTCTTGGTTTTTCGCTTGGTTTGGCTGGCTCAGTTGCTATTGCTACGGTTGCTTGCAAGACAATTGCAATAAGCCGCTTAACTGATTTAGTTTAGGAGTGCCGGCTCCAGGATATTGAATATCTGGGACTGAGAGTGCCAGGCTGCGACCCATCTTTGCAAAGCAAGAGCGAGGCCAAGAAGCAGCAAAGCAGCACTCGTACACTAGAAGGATGGGGCATGGTGGATCGCAACCATGCTACAGCGGAACCACCGGGAGATTTGTAAACAACCGTCGCAAGCAACCTGGTTCTGTCATACCCATATCAAAAAGGTAACAAGGTTTTTGAACCCCTCGTAGCGTTAGCTATAGCTACTTTTGGCAAAGAAGCCATCGAGCTGAGAGAGATCCTCTCTGCTCTTCCAACTCGATCTTCGGCGGGATCTAATGCTTTCCCGGTAGAGGTTGCTTGCAATATCGGCTAACTCAAATGAAATAGAGACATACATTCTTCTTCCTAAACCTGAACAGCAAGCAGTTCTTGACGGAAAGATCCAATCTTCTAAATTTCGATTCTTTTTGAGTCACTTTCATGACTTCACACAAACCTAATCACGCAATCGAAGTGTTAGCATTTTGCAAGCTCACGCTTCAGAGGGATTAGCTATCTCAAAGCACGTGCCCTCTCTTACCAAAGCTGTCATCCGAAAGGCTTGTTCTCACTATAAACTACGCAATTAGCTGTTCGAGCCAGCAACACAACAGGAGACAGAGAAAAAAGAAATGGACAAGAAATCCCGTCTTTTGTTTAAAGAATCGAAATTTAGTACGGGCGTCATGTACCTCACCGATGATGCGATGCTATGCGACGACAGAGACATAGAGGCGGGACGTTGCACTATCAAGACTAGGGAGGGAAGAGTGGAAGCTTCAGTTCCTTCCCGAGAACGTAGAGTACCTTGCCCGTCAGAGTATAATGTGTCTCAACAGGCTCGGTTCGGGACTATGTGAAGCAGTTCACAACCGTCGATCTTGGACGTCACCGAGATGGGGGAGAAGGATCGACTCTTCTTCTCATGGACTCAAAAAGTGGGCGGAGCTAGAGTTGCCAATAAGTGAAGGACTGGGCTTCCGCACTCGCTGCAGCCGAGCGCCTCGAAGTTCAGGCATCAGGTTGGACAAAGAAAAGAGAAGTCGAGTGGGCCTATATAACTCCTTAGAAAAAAAAAAAAAAAAAATGGGAATGGATCCGCGCGCGGAGGGACAAGTTTGCTAGTGACCAAGCATCGAGTCAAGCTAGCTAGAAAAGACTAATGCCCAAACAAAGGGTGAAGAAAGGCTAGTCATATTCTTTTCACTGCCCTTATAAACAATCCTAATCAGTCACTTTATAGTACTCTTTATTTCGTGCTTTCCCCGAGTGGGGCACACCAATAGGGCTTCTTATTTTGCTGCAAAGTCCCTTGACACCTTTCTTAGTGAGTACTTAAGTCGTACTCGTAGATCGTAGTTCGATCGAATATAAGATGCACGCTCCTATAATTTCTTTTTCTTCCCCAATTCAGAGTACAAATAGACCAAAGACCAGGCTTGAAGAAGCTGCTTTGATAGAACCAGGGACAATCTATCTATTAACTGGTAAAGGTACCCCCCAATAGGAAACCAATGAGAAAGAATCACCCATAAAAGATGTGGAAGTAGGGATTCCAGCGAAAAAGGGACTAAGTGGAGAAGTAACTAGGAGAATAAAGCAAGAAAGAAAGTAAACCTCACCCCAGGTAATCACAGCTTTCTTCCCCTCAGGTCAAAGAGTAAGAACTCGCTTTCGAGCTAACCTTACATGGAGCTACCTGCCAACAAGCAAGAAGAGTTCTCATTCACGGCTAACTAAGCATTCGTTCGGAGTTGACAAGGGAGAGGGCTTACTTTCCTATATTATGTTATGATGGATAGGCTGGCTGCACTCCCTTTGAGGTAAGAACAGTTCCTTTTGATTCAATTGCAAGAAAACACCCTCTTATGATTATGATACGAACACTAAGCCAAACATTTATATGGATTCCTAAAAAATTAAATAATAGACTATCATGTCATAATATATGACAGAAGCATCACTCTGTCTGTTGGATGCCCTTCTTCACTGCAAACATTTATGTGTTGCCCTTTCTTTAGATTGAAGATCAAACTGACAACCATCATCCTATCTTATTCCTCAAAAACCCGGCCAAAGAGAGAAATTACTTTTTTTTTTAAAAGGGTTTACCCCTTGTATCTCCATAAACACCATTCACAGACCCGTATACTATGCAAAGGCAAAGAGATTATATATATTTATATATATCTAGTGGAGGGGATCATAATCAGGTCAAACGAAGCTCGATAGGCGCCCGTGCATAGCTCAGCGCCTAAGAAAAGTTGCAGTACTTGGCCGAGTTGACTCATCAGTAGTAGTTCTACCAATTTTTTATTTTTGATTCAGTTGAAGAACCACCAGTTTTTTTCACCACTTGCAATCCGAGTAGCAGATCCAAATGCTTAGCTACCAGTAGCATCCGAGCCAGATCTTAACCAATGGATCCAGCTGCTTTCCCGTATTCCCTATTCCGGCATTAGAATGTTCCGACCCGATTTCTCAATTCAACATTGAGCCGGCCCCGCTTTCCTCTCCCGCGGCAAGAGCTCGTTCGCCAAGTCCGAACTCCCACTTTATCGTCGATGACGGCTCTCTTCGATGCTAGCAACCGCGTTTGACCCTTTTCCGCGCTTCTTTCAATTTCCTTACATTCTAGCTGAAGGAGAGACTTTACCTTTACTTAGAGAGGGGCAGCAATACTACTACGCTCTTCCGTGCTCGTAGGTTGACTTCCCTTATGCATCCCGCCGCTTCACTAATGTGAATAGGTTATACAGAAGGGTGGGTTGGTTATATACTCTTATGCGCGTTCCTTCTTCGAACCTTTTGGTATGTATTGCCCCCTAACTATAGATCAGATCCACCAGACGAGAAACTCAATTCCGCACTGCTGCGGAGTCGTCGGACTTATCCACCAAGGGATTCGTGGAATTTCTGTGGATTGCGTTGGAGGAAATCTACCAAAGCTAGGCAGATAGATAGACTCCTTTCCCGCTGCTAAGGGGGAGCAAGAAACTAAATCAAATGATTGTTTTTTAATCAGCGCCCCTTTTGGGTATGCAGGTACTAAGAGTCTTCTCACTACCAACCAGCAGACATCGTCTGGCTGGGTCTTGCCGGTATCAACAACAAGAGAAAACAACCAAATGGAAACAGCAACTAACTATGGCTCTTGGCCCAGACAACGCCCTAGGCGTAGGGGAGATCGGAGCAACAGGGAACGCCTAGACGACGTTTTTATTCCTGGGCTGCAGTAAGTAGATCGAGAGGTCGTTCCGCCCCTTGTCCCCGAATATGGGTAATATGTTCTCAAAAAATAAGTTGCTCCAATCTGACCTAGCTGGCGAGCGATCCCAGTTCGCGGCAGAGAACAAGACAGCAAGCGAGCGTACCTTTGTTCGCTTCTTCTCCACCAAGCACGGAAGTTTAAGGATAACTGTAGGTCGGTGGCTGCCTAAGGAAACTCCGATTCGATCCGCCCCCCCGGCTGGGAGGCATCTACCTCATCCCGATCACAAGGAGAGGTTCACCATGATGGGGGTACTTCTTTTTTTTTCCCTTCCGGAAAGAATGAAATACATAGGGGACCATTCTTTTGTTGCGGCATGCTCCTCAGATTTACGGATTCGCAGGGGGCCTCAGGCCCCACTTAGTTGACTGACAATGACAAAGGCTTGCGAAACTAAGTAGGGCCTTTTGAATTGAATCTTAAGTAGTCTATCAGTGGTGCGAAGCGGCTTTGCCCCTTTTCAGTAGGGGGGCGAAAGGTTAGACCTTAGAAAGTCAGCGAACAGCGGTTCTTCTATGTAGGTATGGCGTTCCCCCCTCTCCTTTCAGTCGAGCTACTTCGTTACCCTCTCCTCTCCTAACGTCGTCGAGCTAAGTGACTTCGTAACCTTTTCGTAGCGTAGTAGAATGAAGGCTACGCACCGACGCTCTCTTATCTATTAAGCGTCTTCGCTAACTCGCTCGCCTACTATACCCTACTATACAATACATTAGTAGGGTAGGCTAGGCTAACTCAGCCGCTTACTTCTAAAAATTTAGGGCTAAGTAGCGCCTTTTCCTTTTTGAATAACCCAGTCTCATTATCTTTCATAAGTCAAGTAGGCGAACCTATAGGTCCTTAGTAGGCGTTGACAAAGAAGAACAGCCGGTTAAAAGACAGCGAATCTTTTTATTTATATTTTATATTAATTATTTAATAAAAAGATATATATAGGCCAGCTTGACAAGCTACCCTTCCTCTTGATCTGAGGTGCGAAGAGAAGCATCTCTTTTTTATGACTTCCACTTATCGATCCCGGCCCGGAAAAGTAACCGACCAGGGCCCTATTGATGAATGAAAGAAAGGGTTTATGAGCCCTAGCCCTGTAAGCCCACACCTGTGTAGAGTGGATCGTTCAACACCTGCGGCACAAACCCATTTTTGACCTATTGGTCCTAGTATCATAGGCGACCGAACGGCCGCCCCCTAATTACTAGACCAACCTGCTATAATAATTCCATAAACACCTAGCGAAGATATGGCAAACAAATAAAGTAGCCCTATGTTCGAATCTGACAATACCATACCATAATCAAAAGGTACAACGGCCCGAGCAACCAGACTTAACATAAATGTAGTCACTGGAGCCATTCTAAAAAGGGAGAAATTAGCACTACTTGGTGAAATAGGTTCTTTTAGAATCAATTTCAAACCATCTGCTAGAGGTTGTAACAATCCGAACGATCCCACTACATCAGGACCCTTTCGACGTTGCACAAAAGCCATTACTTTACGTTCAGCTAGCACTAAAAAGGCTACTCCTAGTAGAAGTGGTAGAATTATTCCAAGTATTTCGGCTGGAACAGCTATGTACGTTTTCGATTTTCTATTCACTCATGATCTGGCCTGGTCGACTCGATCATGATATTTCACTCATGATCTGGCCTGGTCGACCCAATCATGATATTGAAGGATGGGACCTTTTCTCGAAAAACTCCGGATCCAGAGAAGAGTTGAAGATGGTGCAACATCGTTCCCCTCTACGTTCTGTTAAAATGAAAAAACTTGCTAGAGCGAAAGCACTAACGCCAGAGCTTGGGCAAAGTGGGGACTCTGCGTGCCCTGATTGACCAGATCTAAATAGATCTGGTTCAGACATTGAAAGCTCTCGTCGCGAAAAAAAAGATGTTCGGATAACTCTTGGAGATTTACTTCTGCGGGTAGGTTCACGTTCCCATCCGGAGTAGTATCTCTATAGACTCTAAAAATTATTGAGAGTTGTTCCACTATTTTTTCTTTAATAACATTCATGGTTACATCAGTAACCTTTGTTTCTATATTCATACTATCCATTAGATGGAGCATTTGGCCAGCTCTAACGGCTACAAGAATAGCTACAGGCAAAGCCAAACCCATCCTAGATATAAAATCCGTAATCAGGTGATCCATATCCGCTATTATATCGTAGTGTTCTTAAAGAAGACCGCGCCAATTCGTATCCCGAAGATACAAGCAAAGCGCCCGGTCCTCTTCTCATGCATCGAAGCTTTTTCTTTCAAGTCCGCGTGGTCAGGTTTTGCCTGACATAAGGAGTGGGAAATAAGGGAAAAAGCAGAAACTGAACTAACGGAGATTTTATACTCCGTGCTGCATCATGAAATCGTAGAACTTCTTTCTATACGCAACTGGCATACCGTCGAATCTACTCTACTTTACGATACCATCTTTCTTCTCTTATGAAATTACACTTCTCCGCCGACAGAGTGCTTCGTTGATTCAAAAGCTATGTCTTTCCCAGTCTTCGTGCTCTTTGGTGATTCTTTGACTCATCTCTTCCCGTAAGAAAGACACGAAAAAAGGGGTTTTGGTTAAAGAAAGGCCCCTTTTCGTCGGGTTATAAGCCTATGCTGATCAGCAGAGCAGGATGCCACACCTGCTACAAGGCTTACAAGAAAAAAAAGAAATAATGAAGGTAAGCCCGCCGCTGATTCCGCTTTACCTTCATTTCTTCCTTTTTTTTGCAAGTATTGGAATGAAAGCGAGAGCAGCGTATGTCCACGGTGATCAAGGCGGGGCTACTCCTTAAGAAAAAGAGGTTCTCGAAACCTTCGAACTGAAGCTGCTGAAGCCCCTCTGCTTGATCTGATCTTTCTCGAGGAATAGGATATTTAAACCAGACGGGGCAGAGCTCGTACTAATAATAGCTAGAAACCCGAGGGGCATTCTGGAATCTTGGCAGAGTCACCCCGATAAGACAACCTGGAGGGAATTCCTGCCATACAGGAAAGGAAAGACCTGGGACCAGTACTCCCCAACTTGGGAACTCAGCTTATAGCGAAGGGGGGGAGCAGCTTTTTATGCGACACTGCTATGGCGAAGAGTGAACCGATACTCTTTATATTGAGATTTCCCTCGGGTTTCTGCTTAATTACTGGCGTCCGCCTTTATCATCCCTTTCTGTCTTTCCGGGATTGCCTATCGATGACCAACAAACGGAATCCAGAGGAGATTACAAGGCCATCCCATTCAAAAGGAATGGAGGGCAGGCAAAGAAAACTACCTTGACGAGCTACCAGTAAAAGGAATGAATCACGCTTGGGTACCTTCCACAAATGGAGGATGAGCAGAAGGAGCTGCAAGCCCTTTTTCTTTATTATTTCGAGCGATGACCTCAATTGATCAATACCGCAAAAGAAAAGGACCAAAGTCCCCTATTTAGTGGCAGCCGGGCGGAACTCGTCGGGACTAAGGGCACGGACTTCGAGCAATCCTTTGTTAGAAAGGGAGAACGGAGGTTTCATTATCGAGAAGCTAATCCGGCTTGTAGTTTGAGGGAGATACCCGGCTGGTGGGGGTCTCTTACCCATAGACTTGACTCTAACAAAGGCAGAAAGGAGGACTTCTTTGATAATAGCAATTTATGATACCCTTCTTAGGGAAATGAAAGAGAAAATAAGACCGTCCCATCTTGCGAGATCTCTCTCTGATCCGCGTCCTATTCTCCGCAATTCATCCTTTTAGAACTCTTTAGAAAGAAGGAAGTGAGATGCTTGAAAGTCAATCTTAGGATACACGGAACTGGCAATTGAATCGATCTACTGAGACCTGCTCATCGTCAGATTTCCTTAATCAATGACACCTTCCTTTTCAATGAGTCCTAGCTTCCCCCTGGTCGACGAATCTTGAACCTTGAACTAGGATTGACTACAATCTGAATTCGCTACTCTCACTCAAGCTAGCCCCCTACAGGAGGAGCCTGATCGTAGACCACCCTCCTATCTAGAGGTAGGAGCGTAACTTCTTCGTTTTATACCTAATAAGAGCGTAGGTTTTTATTCCTGCCTTTCTGATGTTCCTTACGAGTGGTAGTTCTTCGACTCTCCTGTGTTAAGCACGTGTAGTAAGTCTTCCCATTTTTTTGTTATCCCTATTTCTTGCAGGTAAGAATGTATTAGGCTAGATAAGAACTAATTAGCTGTTAGCTCTCTTTTCCTGAAGTTTATATCAAGCTAGGATAGAACAGACTGTATTATATCTCTCAAGTCTTCCCCTGTTCCTGTATCTATTGGCATGGCCTTTAATGAATGGCATTAAGCAAATGGAGAGCTCCCATGTGAGTATCCTCGGTCTCACTCTTGTCCGAGTTATCTTGGCTTGACTCACGTTGAGCAGCCAACAATGCGTTTAAGGCGGCCTTCTGAGGACATTGGTAGGTCTTGTGAGATCCACCGCAGAGAATGCATTTTAGGGTTTATGATGATGGTTTGAAGAGGCACCGGTGCTTCGTGAGTGGGAGGAGTCTTTCCGTGAGCTAGGGCTTGAGCTTGCTCCCCCTTCATTCAGCCGGAGCTGGTGAATTCAATGATAGATTCTTTAGCCAAAAGGCGGGTGGCATTTTCCGGAGTAAGCTAAGGTATCTTATTACGTTTATAATGTTCCATCCCCGCTGAAGCAAAGCAAACACGCCCACTTGAACGCTTTGTTAATGAACTTAGTCTAATAGAAAAAACGAAAGAGATTTCTTTCTTCGTTTCCCCCGCAGCTATTCCTCCTTTAGACTCATACAAGCAAGTACAAGATGGTATTGGGAATAGAGGAAGCCAGTAGATGATAGTTAGGTAGTTGCAGAAAGCAATCGGAACTAGGAGGGAACGGGAGGGGCCGACAAGCAAAAGCAATGGCAATCAGCCGCCTAATTACTTTGCGACCACTTAGCGCAATAGTTCATATGTTGATTCATGAGCTAACTAAGGAGGCTGCCTTTATGTTAATATGTATGCCAATAGCATGAAATATAGAACATTGAGCAGCAGTCACTCATTATGTACGCAGTTATTAAACAAAGACTATTAAGACGAGTCGTGTGCGCAAGACTTGGGTGGTCTGATCGGGCAGCATTCTGTTCCACCAGAGAACGACGAGGTCAGGTCGCCTGGAAAGAGCTGCTTTGTCTCGGTTTTCCATGGATGGACAAAAAGGTGAGGTGAAACGAAAAGTAGGAAATAAAGGAAGGGCAGCTTACGCTTGTCTTCGACCGATGAGGGCAAAAACAAGGTTTTTGATTCCCTTACTTGTGATCCTATCGGAGCTGTTCTGAACGATACCCTTTCTCCTCACTTACCCTATCTAGTCGAGCGTCTACGAAACTCTCCTTTCAGCCTATGTGGTTTTTCTCCAAGACGCTGGAAGCCTTTTTCCTTTTGACGCCCGTGGGAATAACCAATTGATGTGGAGACCTCTAACTACGGTCGAGTACTGCTTCTGTTCCTCTGCCGTTATACTTGGCATCTACAGCTCCTACTCCTTCTACTGCCGCTTCTTACTCTCGCTCCGACTGCTGACAGAACCATCTCTTTAGTCGACAATGCCCTTCCTGAACATCCGGATTGGGATGAATCATTTACTCCTATGGTCTTAATAAGAGGAGGTAGAGTGAAAGATTCGCCAGGTGTGAAATCCCATCGTATTCGAGGAGTCAAGGATTTGCTGGGAATTCCGAAACGAAGTAAGAAGGCTGTCAATCAAATATGGTACGCGGTGCTTGTCAAATAAAAAACTATCCCTTAAAAGTGAGTTCGAAAGGTAAGAGTCTTGTACCTACCTAGTAGAACTCACTTTTAAGAACTAATAATAAGAATTTTCTCAGAAGCGAGAGCGCACCTCGAGAAACAAGTCTCAGGAAGTGAGTTAGTTATAGTATTACAGGAGCTAATAGCTTCAGAGAAATAAGCACAGGAAATACTGGTGGGAATCTCACCTCCAAGCCTTTCATGGGCCCGCGTTGAAATACCCAACAAAAATCCAAAGATCATTGATAGCAGAATGAAGAAACTGAAGATCCCGCTATAAAGATCTCCTCATAATGTAATTAAATTATTAGAAGCATACAAAAAAATGAAAGCGCAGCTAACATTATCCAGGAACAAGGAACAGGTGATGGATTGAGCAGTAATAAAGGTAATGGTTGGAAGCTGATGGATGGCCGAGTAAAGAACCCAGATATTAGAAGGGAGACCGTTACAGTGGTTCAAGGTAGCTAAATTCATGTTTCACGAGGACCAGAAAGAAGAAGGGATATTGGAAAAAGAAGTCATGGATTCAGCAATACAAAGAGGTTCAGCTGTTTCCAAATACGGCTGATCTGGTGATAAAGGCCAAGGGCGTGCTCTTCTATTGAAGGAAGAACAGAAACGAAACAGCTCTCTTTGCGTACTATGGATCTCTTACGTGCGACATTCCTTGCTTTGACGAGCAGCATCCAGTACATTCACCCCGGCTGGGCAGTAGCGCCAAGAAGAACTTCAAGCTAAGAGCGAAGAGAAGGTAATGATTTCGCTCAGTAGAAGGTCACCTACATGGATATTGAGGCTATAAGCCGCAGGTAAGATATAGTTCACAAGTCGAAGGGGAATCTTAGCCCGCCTCACTTGCTTTCTGTACTGCATAAGGGCCATAAGGGCATAAGCGAAGTCAAGGGATTTCCTTCTAACTAGTGGCTGAGAGTAAGCAAGCTACCTTCATTCAACAGATTTGTGGTTGAGTCAATAACATGCTCTGGGTCGGGAATCTTTGCTCTTCTCTTTTGCATTTCCGCTGCCTGCGTTCTTCTTCGTGTCCGTCCGTATCGCAAAGCTGGTCGACGCCAGCTGTAATGGTTGAAAATAGGGGGCCAACCAAGACCCCTACCCTAATCAAGCTTTGTTCGATAAAGCAAACGAGTCGTTCCGACGACCAGATTAACTCTTTTGAATTAGCCGATCTTACAAAATCGATCGGGCGGGGGCGGAGAAAAGAATCGCTGAGAGATAGATTCTACTATTTAGTCAGGACGAATGAGTGGCTGTGCAGCATGCTCCGGAGGAGATTGACCCTTCCCCGAGTCAGTCCAGTCGGAAAGGGAAGGGCCCGCTGTCTAGACTGCATTTCGGGAGTTTGAACACCATCCCATTTCAACCAAAAATACAACCCTGTCAAAGGTATCCAACCTTCCTTCCTTATGAGTGGAAATCCAATCCCGTTTTGTCCTTTTTGCATAAAAATCAAGCTAATATATATATTTTTTTTAAACCCGTTCTTCCGACCTGAAAAGCGCACAGTTTCTCCTCCAAAAATAACTTCCCCGGTCGGAGAACGCATTAGATATTTACCTAAACCGGTAGGTCCTTGAGCAGATCCTACGTTAGCCCCAAGACGTTGGTCTCTAACCAAAAAAGTAAATGCTTGAGCTTGAGTGAGAAGGGCCTCCTCCCCCCGCAGGTATTTTGCCTGTATGGTGTTTACCGCCCCCGATCCAGAAGGTATGCCACTATCGGCTTCTATACATGTCTGCCTCCCTTGAAAGCTCTTGGTGCTGCGACTATCACCGGTAAGTTGCGTCGGATCAACATCGGGATTAGAATCAACTGCAAAAGAAACTAAGTCAACGCCTATTTGCTCTGGATCTACTGGCCCGGACGCTTGAATCTATTCCACCGCAAACAACCGAATATACTACTGCGGGATCTTCCGCAGCTTCTGTTGTTATTGCTCCCACCTGTCACTACGCCACCTCAGCAGCTGGGACTGGAACTGCTTCCGCATCTGGTACTCCCCAACCTTGTCTATCTATCCTTAGAAATAGGGCGAGTGTCTAAAGACCGGGTTATCTCTCTGAATCAGGTTATTCACTGGGCTGCTAAGCCATCGAGTCTTCTAGGGTTGATCGACCCGTTTCAAGAGGATTCATCCAAGACTCTAGATCTCGTTAATTCTAAGGTAGTTTACTTGCTTACTTGTTAGGGTAAGGAAGATGAGAGGAGGGCAGGCTTTAAGGCATATATAGTTAGTTGACTGGTTATTTGTCTTTCCCATCCCTGCAGCTACTGCAGGTGCCCGGAATTCATGGATTCTCTGGTAGAGGGGAGTCGAGGTGGCATTATTCTATTGTGGGCTGGCTTAAAAGAAGCTCCCAATTGTTGTAGGAGTAGCTACTTGTTTCATGGCTTTAATTTGAGCTCTTCAGATCCTGAATCTCCATAAATGGGTATGACTGATTAAGGTGACCAGCTTTGTGCGGCAACCACAAGTTAAGGTACTCTGGATTTGTTATAGCGCCACCATTTCACAATATACATTGTCCGGGAAAGCGAGTTTTGGGATTTTAGTTTTGTCCTACTGACGCTCTTCTATGAAAGTGGAGGCTTTACTTTAACTGGTCTGTTAAAGTCTCCTTGCTACGGCCTTTTTTATATCCCTAGCTCGGAGGGTTACTCGAACCTTTCGTTTTTGTACTCTGCTCGTTCCTTAGCACAAGCGCTAAGCGATAATAATTCCTTGAAGGTCCAATTAATTAATAGTAATTGGAGGACGGTTAGTGTCTGTTCTGCATGACTCTGGAACGTTATAGCTAAGGAGCGGATTTCAGGGTCCCTTGACTTGCCAAATGGTTTCCGGTATGCCTATACAGTAAGTCTTTACACACATGATAGTGGCAGCCAGGTTATCGACGATTCTACAATAGGCGGCCGCTGGAAAACCCGACTTAGCGAATCACTTCCAGGCTGGCATTAAATCTTTCTCGTGCCAGTGGCTCTTGTGCGCCCCATTTATGCTGGTGGCATACCGTACCGTATTGTGCTGAACACTCACAAAAGCCGTGGCCTTCCGCTATGTTAGACCCTCCCCTAGAAGTACAATGGTTGGCCCCTCCGGAACTGGTAATCTCCGTTTGACTTGAAAGGAGCCTTGTTCAGCAGGTGCGCAGCAAGTATTCTTTCACAAGTTTGGCGCAAGTCGTACCTCCTTAGCTGCTTGTACTAAAAAACTAGGGCGCTATACGGAAGTTCGTGCCTGCTTATCCCGGCCACCTCTTTAGCTCATCTCTTGTCAACGCTAGCACTTAGCCACAGGAAAGCGTCTCAAAGCACGTGTGGCGCGCTATAAATAGACTCACAACGAAGGAATTGCTTGCCAGGGAGAGGGGGTTTACTTGCTCGACCAACGGGAGAGGGGCCGAAGGCTAGGTCTTTTGATTCTTTCTAGGTGTCACCTTAGCTTTAGCCTGAGGGGTAGGGGCTGCAACCTTTGGAACAGCATTAGTCCCATCATCTCTCGCCATTGCCTTATGGTAAATGTCTTTTTTTAAGAGCTTTTACACTCTAGCTTGCACTTGACATTGACTTTACCTCAGCCTTAACTGAATTCTTTACTGGGATCTTTTCGCCTTGCCCCTTTTTATTTTCCTCATGAGGAAAGGTCTCCACATTGGTCTCATTACCAACGCCTTCCGCTATCTTCCTTTTGGAAAGGCTTTAAACCTTGTTTCCTTAGAAGGGTGCTTTTCTGTATTAGACCTGGGGGACCTCTTACTCTACTTACAATATTCCAAGGCCCAAGAAAGGACTTTCCCATTACAACCGAAAACCCGGAAGATTCAGAACATGATTAGGAACAAGTGCCCCTCTCCCGTTGTTCAACAACCACAACCCTTCCAGCCGGAACCCGCGGGGTTCGACCTAAATCTGCCTCAAGGGGGGGCGGAGCCCGCCGTCGGGATAGAGCGAGACTTTTTTGATCTAAACCTACCTGCTCAACCGGAGCCGGGGGAGATTGAGGATATCGGGAGTAGGTTCTCGAAAAAGGAGCTGATTAGCATGGGCCTGCCTGCGAACCTACAGAATTTATCATTAGAACAGCAGCAAGACCTCTGGTTGCGGGCTTGGGAGCATTTCCGGCTCAAGGTCCAAATAATAGAACTCTTTAAGGCTCGGTTTCCAAAGGAAAATTGGATACAATCCGAGTCCGTTAGGAAAACTATTTTCATTTCTCATTTCCGAGATAATGAGTTCTACCTAGAAGAACTTCAGGCAATGAGAAACAACTTAGTCTTTTGCGATAAGCCCTGGAGAATTTCCCCGTTGAAAAAGGTGCGGGAAAGATTCCTAAACGAGTGGAAACTTAACCACCCCGAGTAATCCATAGGATTTTCTTTTTTCACCGCGCCCTTTATATATGGGTCCGTGCAGCATTTCCACGATATCGTTATGATCTATTAATGGGACTTGGCCGGAAAGTGTTCTTGCCTCTATCATTAGCTCGGGTAGTCCCCGTTTCTGGTGTTTTAGTCACCTTTCAATGGCTCCCTTAATTATGTGCGAGGAATTTTCCTAGAGATGAAACCCTCAATCAGAATACAAATAAGATCAGAAAGGGCGATCAGAACAGGATCCGCCTTTTTATTCTATGAACATTGAATGACCTTTCTGACTTAGAAGAAGGCGACAACTCCCGCTCTAAAGCAAGCGCAAGCAGATTACCAAACCTAAGCTGGTTTGGGGCACCCTACCTACTACAAGGCATTTAAAAGCCCCTACCCGTCTACTCAGAGAACCTGGGCCCGAGCCTAGTAACGAGGATTATAGACTGAACTAGTAGTCTGATAGGAAGCTGTTCACACTCAATCTCTCGCTCAGTCTAGTCGAATGAATGAGAACGGAACTCCCTCTCCCTATGGTCGAGCAAGTTTCACTCCCTCTCATGATCTTGAAGTTTAGAGTAGACAGAAAGTCTTTCTGTGCCCAGCTCAGCAGAGCTTTTGTGGGGAGGAGCCCCTTTCTTTCAGAACCTCGCTACTTCAATCACACTTGAGTTCGTTCCGTAAAGCAGACAGTCGAGAAGATAGCCACTGAACATTTACCCTGAATTAAAAACAGTAACTTGAGAATCTTGTTAACTGCTTCTAGCTCAACTCATAGGGGAAACAACCGTAACTATACTTACGATTTTTAGATCAACCTTGTAACATTAAGAGAAAACAGAAAGCTGCTTTAACTTTAACAACAAGCACTAGCAGCAGATCAATCAATCTTTCGTTCCTTCCCTCTTGTGTGTGAGCTTGACCGGTGCTCTTCACCATGTGTCTTGAAGTCAGGGTTACCTGCTTCTGTGGTTTCACCCTTTTGGGTGTAATAGCTTCAAAGTTAGATAGTTTACGAAGTCCCTTCATCAGACAGGCCCGCTTCCTAAGCCTTTTGTAGCGCGTGTCCCAAGGTACGCTCGGTTCCGGTAGAGCCTGGAGCGACCTGAAGATACGGGTCACCTTTCCCAAGGGAATTTTGAGCGAATCGAGCTGGTCGCCCTAAGCCGAAGCTTCTTATTTATTGATCTTGCCGGGAGGGGTGCTTGCGCTTGCCTTGCTTGAGCAGCCTTTCGCCTTTGGCTTCCTCTTTCTAGCTCTAGTTATCTAGTTGCCTGGCCTTCTGCTTGAAGACAAGACGACTAGTAGCTCCACTCCAGTTGGTTAGTAACGCTTCTGTCTTGCCTTGGGCTCCGTGCTTGTCGGTTCTGCTTGCCTTCCTGACCTGCCTGAAGACTACAAGCAAAAAGCAGTGAATAATCTCCCATAGCACTCCCTTGAATGAGACCATCAGGAGCAACCAAGCGACTACATATCTAACTCTGACTCTTGTCTCTCTTGCGGTCAGTCGCTCACTATGGCTGTTGCTCCTCCGCTTCCTTTGAAGGTTTCGATTGACATAGATGTAATTAAAAGGGGCGACGCGGTCTACTGTAAAGGAACAAGCACGATTGTAAGTTGATTTATCCAGCGCTAGGACTAGGAAAGGAGCCGAACGTAATAAAGGGGTGGTATTTTATTAGTATTTGTTGTTTCCTTATCTTGTTTGTACGGGATTCCTTAAGCAACAGGTAAACTTAAACATCCATGAAGGAATGCTGAAAGAGAGTGAGACTCCCTCTACAGGAGTCGAACGATACTTCATAAAGGGCACAAATACGACTCAAGTAAGACTTTTAGAGTTAGATCTCCCCCCGAGGGGGGAAACGGTCCTTTCCTTGCTTTCTTTCTTTCTTTCTTCTTCTCTAAGACACTGTAGATCTAACTCAGCAATAACAGCTACGGTGCTTCTTGATCCCCTAAGGCACTCCACGCTTTAAAACGAAAAGGGACTAACCTAACTCGAATGACCCTTGCCTAGCGGGAGTTATCGACCAAATGAGTTAGCGGACAGCTTCGGCGGAAGCAGTCAACGGGCACTCAAAATGTCCTTTAGTAGCTTAACCGGGCCGTAATGATAATTAAAAAAGCTTTACGCCGCCTCCATGGTTGTTCAAGTGACATTACAAAGAGACACGGCCTCCTTCCGCCATCCTCCTTCTTTACGCAGCCCGCCGAGCGGACAGAGGTAGGGGCTTTGAAGGAACTATCTTAGTAGCAGAACTATTAATAGGAATAACTGCTCACGCGGCAGATCGAAGTAGAAGCGGCAAAGGACATCCTCATTTAAATCTATGACGCACCTGAACTACGGCTGATAAAGAAAAGCTTCCCGACCTACCACTGACCGAGGGAGCGAACCTTGCAACTCAACCGACCCAACGGACTGAACTCGACGACGAAAGACATCATGCCACATTAGATATCGACATAAACCTTAAACCCCAAAGTGATTGAACAGTCGATCGGAAAGGGGTACCCCCCCTCCTTTACCGAACCTATGGAAATCACTGAAAAGGTTGAGGAACCATTAAAATGGAGATTTCTGGGAGGAAAGGCACTGAGCTCTTGTGTTTTCCTGTCGATGAATCCGAGATAAGAATCTAGTTAGTTTCGAGGTGTGATTCGCAGCGGAGCAGCTCCGAGGAACAAAGTTCCGATTAATCCGATTATTCCATTCTGTTGTTCTGGAGTGACTTGTTTCATATGACATTAGACATTCCCCTCAATCCAACCTCGATGAAATCTTCTTATCCGCTCCAGTGTAAAAAGTCATTCTTTTGTCATCTTCACTAATAAGAATCTGTCGGAAGGTGTCGTTGAGTTGATCCAACCTTGCTTACTAAGACGTCCTCAAAAACACTATGATAAAGGTGCAAAACCCGGTAGGATTCGCATAAAGTCTCATGTTTCTGAGGCCCGCGGAGATGTAGATAAAGACTCTGGGTTCCGTTTCGAGATGTTCTAACACATGTTCTTTTGGCCGAACCATCTTAGCTTCCGATGGACGGCCTTTACCTTCCTGGCTTTCTGCTCCAAATAAATGCCTCTTTTTGATGTTCAAGCAAGTGGACTCTTCCCTGGGTTCCCCACCACGGTCTGCCAAATGAATAACAAGTAGCTCGCAAGAAAGAAGAAACGGCAAGATCCCAACGTTGACTAGATAAGAATAGTCGAGATCTCCTTCTTCTGTTCTGGTGAAAGAGGCTAAAACTATATCTTTTACCGGAGGAACAGCCATCCCCTCCATTCTTGGTTGGCATGGGCGGTCAGGTTGACTCAGAAACGTATGGATTCTTGGCTTCTCGGGGAAACCCTCAAAAGTTCTGCTTAGAGAAAGTAATTTTCTGGGGTGCCTCAAGGTCATATTATATCTCGAGGTGTCGTTAAACATAACATGCCGTTGGCATTGATATGAAACTTGAACCTTAGCTAACCCTGTTGCATCGGGATCAGTCTACTTTACTTGAGATGCCAGAAGAAAGGGTCGTTTTCCCGTGTTTTTAGCCGCCCTTCCTAGACGACAACAGTAGGAGACTAAGTAGAGGAAACACCATAAAATGGGCATGAATTGGCACATGAAGTTAGTGATTCAACTTCACTCCCAAGTGTCAGTGAGAAAGAGTAATTCCGTAGAAAGGTAAAGTTTGAGGGCTCTATCAGATTAGTAGGTGTATCAGGCCAGCAGCTATTGGTGTCACCCGTCGAAGTCTAGTTCTTGCTCCCGATAAAGTCATATGATCCCGTAGTTGACGCGTTCAAGTCTGTCCTCTTGATGTTGTGATCGGAACAAGCAGCGGCCAAGACCAGTAAAGCCAGTAAAGTAAGGCAAGTAAAGGCCGTAACGTCAAGTTTGTTAAGAGCATCCTGGCGCTGCAACCCCTTGACTTTCTTCTCTTGTTAAAGATGACAAAATTTGTTTAAAAGTAGAATTTTGGGATTATGATTATGGCTTAGGTTCCTAAAGAGCTCCAAAGATTTGGGCCGTATCTCCTATCGAACTGCCCATGTTGGTTCGCTTCAAGGTTTGGGGGAGATTCGCCTTGCCTTCTATTCGACAGCAGATCGAGAAACCTTGGCATGGTATTTACCTGCTCGACCACAGGAGTAGGTGGTTTACGTGCGCGACTCTAAGAGAGAGGGCGACAAGCTCTGATCCCTGCCACTAAGCTACTGGGGTATAGGCCTTCACCGGTAGAAAGCCAACAAGTCATTTTAGGCAGCTGAATTTGCAGCCGAATCTATCTATCACAGGTTAATCCAACTTTGGCTGAAGAGTCAAATGCAGGCGTCTTTTTCTTCAACTCATAGAAGCTGCCAAGTAAGAAATTTCGGTTAGTAACTTTCGTAGTAGGGCGAACGGAAAAAAATGCTAGTAAAAAAAAAAAAAGAAATTGTAATCGAATCTCTCCCCTACGGAATCTCTCTCTTGGCATCGGCATCCACCCTCTTTGAAATGGTAAAGGGGGGTTTAAGTCTGTCTCTTGAAGGCAGTAACAACAAGTCCCATTATTGCGATATTAACCCAAAAGATAATCAAGTAGAAAAGATGAAGCGCCTTGGTCTATTTATGTCAAGTGTGGGAAAATGGCAAACACGTGATTTATAACATATAAAAGAGTCAAATTCATTCATCCGCAATCCCTTCTTCAACTCCTGAAAGTCGGAATGGACGCTAAGCCCTAACTGGAAGAAACATTGTACGGAAAGCATCGGTTATTAAGTTTTTGAAAAAACCAATCCCTTGATCTATTGAGAGATCTGTGTCTGTATTTGCCTTCGGGTTGACTCTCAACCTTTCAAGGCTCCTTCCTTGGAGTGGGGAACCAATGACAGCTATATAGGCAGTTCGCCCACCTCTCTTGAATAGGGAGATCGGGCAGCCCACCCCTCTTGGATACGGGGAAGCATATCTCGACCACTGCCCTTTTTGTTCTTTTGATTAGGTAGAGCTTCTACCCGCTTTAACTTCTTTTTGAGACAATCCCCCCTCGGGCTTACCAGTCGGAATGGAATTTACTGCTATATCTATTTAAGTGATTAAGTGAACCGGTAACCGATCCAATAGGACGGATCTCGAGCTGTAGATGCGGATAGTTGCGATCTTTCCCTTTGTTTATGATTCGATATGTTATGTATGAACCAGACTTTTTTCTTTCCCCCCCCTTGTTTACTAGACGTAATACCTCCTCTCTTCGCCGTTATATAGGTATGGAATAGAATGTTTTCCTTTGTTTATTGATTTGATTGAGTGGGCCATCCGCTCTTTACTATAGATAGATTGTCTCACCGCGCTTTCGATCTCGTTATGGCTGAATGATGCGTCAGCAGTGAAAGGAACAGGTAGATCTCATACCTTTATATAGAATAAGCTTTTCTTTTCAAGTAGTTTTAGCTTCTCGCCCTATAGTATAGGTAGGGAATGGACTGAAAGCCAACTCCTGCTGATGAACATATACGCTACTTCCCGCCCCGGAAGAACCTACTTCCATTCAACTACCTGAACAAAATAGAATAAGAAAGGGGAGAAGCTGTCTTTCATACGATTTAACTAGATTCGTAAAAATAAATATCAGTCGGGGTTTCTACTTTGTGGAGAGGGAAATCTCCTTTCTCAGAATCTCAAGTTGTATGCTTCTTATGAACAATCGCATTGGATAAATCCAAATCCTCACGTTCGCCCTACTACGAAACTTACTAACCGCAATGCCTTTAATAAACCAGTGATCTTTTTCATCATGTTGACGTTTCCCCCGGTTTTTTAGATGAAACAACTTTTCCACTCGTAACGAGCAAGAGAAATTGATCCATTTTGACCAGGCTTGAAAGTTTTCATTTTGTCATGTCGTCTAGGAAAGAAAACAGGGTTGATGACTTTCGCCCAGTGGTGGATGAAACTTTTTAAAAAAACATCATTGCGTGAAAATAGGTTTTATTCATTTTGCATATAGGTGGAACGAACCTTTTTTCATTGTTCGGCCCGATAAGAAGTTTATGTCGAATCTAGCCGCGGGGGTCTCCGCTTTCCGGCTAAGCAAGTGATAAAGGAGTAGCGGATCCCTTTGTCTGTCGCATGATACCGGGGAGGCCTTCTTTTAGCACCGGTAGCTATGAGTCAGTCGGGGTAGTCACTCCCAAGAGAAGGTAAAGATGGGATCGTTTGTATGCGCCATACCTATAAGAGGGGAGAGAAGGTCGAACGCTAATTCCTGACTGAAGGGCTGAGAATGAACACAAGACTTTGAAGACCAGACTCAGGAAAGCGGACGGGAACAACAACGACGTAGTGACGTTGACTAAATACGAGATTTCGCTTAAAGTACATAAGCGGGCCAACGGACGGCAATGAATAGTCAGACTAGCCAACCGGGGCTTCCTTCACAGGCCAACAAGCAATACCGGGCCAAAGAGAGAAAGCCGAAAGAATCTTTCGAAGAGGGGCTTGCTAAAGAGGCTCGAAGAGGGGCTTGCTAAAGAGGCTCGAAGAGGGGCTTGCTAAAGAGGCTCGAAGAGGGGCTTGCTAAAGAGGCTCGAAGAGGGGCTTGCTAAAGAGGCTCGAAGAGGGGCTTGCTAAAGAGGCTCGAAGAGGGGCGGCGAAGGAATACACTAAGGCAGGTTTCAGAGCTCGATAAAGCAGACTAATACTTCTAGGTAACTAAGCGCCTGTTATCCCGGAAAGTATAATCGCAAGCCAACGGGCGGCAACAGTAAGTATGGCAAGCTAACTGCTGGGAGAACTGTTAGTATACCAACAACTGAGGGAGGCAGTCCAGGTGGCATAAAAGATAGGTAATCTAATGAATGCTCGGATGCTATGCCGCTTGATTAAGGTTAGTAAGTTAAACGACTATTGTATGAGGATTCGATCACAGTCCCTGTGTAAACGCAATCTCATTCTCAACTTCCGGGGCTTAACCCTTCTCATAACTACAGTATTTACCCAATCTTTAAAGCGAAACCATCAAAGTTCCATCTGCTCACGATACATAGAGCCGACCGCCGGCTCGCTTCCAATCGGGTTAGGAGGTTAGAAGTCAGAAGTCAACAAAAAAAAAAAAAAAAAAAACTCGATCTCAGGGTCCACCCGAGTGTCAACACTTCTTAGTTTAAGGCGGGACTCCTCTTTTTGAAGCGGAGATTCCACATGCAATGTCGGTGACCTGGGGAATAGGCTTAGGCACTGGGTAGACATGAGATCAGACTAGCCAGCAAAGATACCATCCGAAGGCCACGACGACAGACACGCTTTAGATAGAAGGTCGTCAGCTAGACCCAGTATGGCTTCGGAGGTACACTAGAAGGCAAGTAGCAAGAGCCCCGAGAAAGCGAGAATTTCCGAGGACTAACGGTAACTAAGCGCAGTATAACACGGAACAACGTATGAGCGTAAGCTATAGGAGGGCAAGTCAGCGGCTGAAAAGGTCAACTAATAGACCAAGCGCCAGAGTGAGGGACAGCTAGCCAGATAACACGAAAGGAAGAAAAAAGCTCTGTTCCAAATGATCGGGAGTAATGATCGAATGCCGAGTAGAGTTGATAAAGTTGAGTGATCATTGCTTGGAGACCCGATGGATGGGAGTCTCCCCCATAGGGGCGAACTCATTCCCACATTCGTTAGCCGCAAAGCTAGAAACGGCAGCGACTTCCCGGTTGGTCACTTACTTTTGAAGGTATCTCTGGTGATCTTTTACCCCGCTGACCGCGTACATCAATGTCTCCCCACTAATTAGGCGGACGACAGGACTAGTGTCGCACAACGCCAATACTCTACAGAATGCATAGCCCAATAGACTATATGTACCGATGAAAGTCACAAAGGTCATAAGCCTTACGAAAAAAAGGGGGCAAAGCAAGGGTTGTTGGCAATGCGACATCAGTTGGCATATAACAAAGGAAAGGCCCAGTGAAAGCCAATGACGGAGCTTACCAGTAAGATATATTTATATATACCTTTCTAATTTCGCTTCTTCTTGAAGCCTATTTCGAGACCATTCGACTCTAAGGAGTTAGATGAGGGAAGACAATCACAATCTCGCTCAACAGAATGCGAGTATCCAGAACCTGAAAAGGCCACACTGGTAGTTGTAGAGCTCAGGATGTCAGCTGGGACTTTCCCTTCCTGTCCAAAAACAGCGAGAATCAAGCCACGAATGAGGTCAAGGCTGCTGAATGAATGAATGAGACAGCTTGATAAAACCAATGCATCAGGGCTAGGCTGACGATGTCTGTCTGGCGTACCTAATCTTTGTATAGGGCGCGTGCTACTTATGACAAATGCATAAAGTTATCCTCTCATAATAAGCCATACCTATCCAACTAATAACAAGAACCTTAACATAAGTAAGTACGCTTTGATGATCAGCCTATTAATTAAGCGAGGCCTTTCGAAGTGCTGTCAGCTCAGGATGCCTAGAGCCGCACAACGAGTGGTTTCCACCCGCGCAAGGAGTTTGTTGGCAGATAGGAAAGGCCAAGATCCGAACTTGACGTCCCAAGGAGTCTCTGTTCATCTTCGTTCAAGGCAGGACGCATTTGACCGAGTGGAGACAGCTGTGGAAGCAGCAATCCCTTGCCTCCTGGAGGAGATAAGCTTTACGTAAGTAGGGCCCGCGGGAGTAGCAAACTAGTCCCATCTTCTCTTTCTCTCAACTCAATAGTATAGATGCATCAGTCGACTCTGTGGATTCTGTTTATTCCGAATATCGATCCTTTCGTCAAATCATGTCTACACGGGAATAAAGCTTTTCAAAGCACCCGCAGATTGAACAACTGAATATCCGGAGCTTTTCAAGATCCAGATGTTATATCGGATTTTTCTCTGGGTTCCAAACCTCCAGTGTATACTTTTTTTCGCTTCTAGCTCCTTCCTTCCGGCGGTCATCACCTCCGGATTGGACGCAAACAAGCGCACCAGCTATATATAAGAAAAAACCCTAAATGAGGTCAGTTCAAAGCTCTAAGAGGGATAAAAACCTCCATATCTTACCACCGCTTTACTCTTTGAGTTGGTAGCCAAAGAGATATTCTAAATAAGAAAGGGAGGGGGATCCACAACGAAGGAAGGGGTACTACAAATGCTTGCTTCAATCGGTTTCTTTATCTTGTCAATTGAAAGATTCGTTCCTGCGGCGGTGTCCGTCCACTAATGTAAAGATTGGGCGTGGGAGAGGTGAATTCGACGAAAGACACTTTCCGGGCGATCATCTTCTGAGCTCTGATCTACGACCACCCTCACACTGCTATCGATCCGGCGGACAGATGCCCGTTCTGCTGATCCAAGCTTCTTCCGGACCAGAACAACACGGAATGAATCTTTATCTGGGAAGGCATGATTGGGAGCTGGCTCGAAATCCGATAAATCTAATATCTCCGGGCCTCAGTTAGAAGGTTATCTGCCCCGCCTTGCTTTTCGGTCTTGCGCATTCAAGCGTTGAATAAGGCCTAAGAAGGGCTTTCCCGAGGCTGGGCGTAGATGTATCTATTCGGGGTCGAAACCCTCATTATTGATCATCTTGGGAAGGATCGAGTGGAATTTACGGAACCATGGACCATTACCATCGCTCCTGGGGGTCTTGTTACCATCACCGATCAGTTCGGACGGGCATGGCGCACGAAGCCCTCAGAGAAACCATTCCCTTATCCGTCGCGAAATCAATCTGTTGTGTTATCATCCCCGGTGGAATCTCGAATCGTTAAAAAGCTATGCCGGCGAATCAATAAAAGGCTTGCGCGCTTCTTTGCAGTGCTGTTCTCTACTGCATCTTATCTAGGACCGATGCTTCGTCTCGCTTCGGCGGTCTAGGAACCTATTTATCTTTTTAAGTATCAACCGATGGAAGTAAGCAAGCTACCTGTGCTTCAGATAGGGACAGAGCTCGAAACTCCCTGAGGTAAAGACAGAATGAACAGTTGGTCGGGTAAGGATTCCGTTGAAGCGGCGCGCATTGAGCCTTTTTCTTCCTTTCCGTCTTTAAACCAACTGCGAAATGCCTTTCTAATTAAGTTGCAAAAGCACTAGAAACCATCTGGAGCTATGTATATTAATGTAGGTACGCTTAGCGCTTGGTAGGTCAGGAGCAGAGCTTGTAGTATAGTAGTTCCAAATCCAACTTCTAGGGCATAGGTTTTCCTAACCAAACTAACAACTCTAGTTTATACTGAGGCTAGCCAAACCCGACAATCTACGACTCTACGAGCCTTGGGCTACTTTCCAATTGATTTAGGAACTATTGACATACATATTAGATCGGCTTTCTCAAATGATTTAGCGCTTAGCTACTATATATAAATAAGTAGCTTCAACCTGCTCTTACAAGACGAATCGAATCTCTTTCTCTTTCTATACTATCTTTACTACGCTATTCAAAGCATCGAGAAAGATGATGCACGAGCCACTCTTTCTCTTATATACGCTATTTGAAGTTCGCTTGTGCTGCTTCCCGAGTTAAAGAAAAATCTTCTGATCTACGACCACCCTCGGCATCAAATCAAACAGACGATTTGATGTAAGCAGACGATTCTATGCTGTCCGCTTCGCCCCGCGGTATTGGCAATGTATTCAGTTCTTTTGTACCGATGTGAACCTCAACAGGAGACTCTCTTTTTTTTCCCCCTGACATCACAAGGCAAGGGTAGACTTCTTCTCCTCCTTCTACGATTCCGAACTCTGAAACCGAGTGAAAGAACCCGGTTTAAAAGGAGTCCTCTAGCCCCTTAAGATCTATAACTCAATAGAATTCTCCAGCCGTCAATCACCCGTTTTGGTAAAGGAATGTTACCTGTTGCCTAGCTTAACGAAAAGAAAAAAAAATACTAGATATACGAGTCACGCAAGTGTTCGGGGGCCCTCGCTCTCGGGAAATCGACTAAGAGATACAGTCTTGGCTCAGTCAATCAATCACTACTATAAAAAAAAATCCATGATACCATAAAGAAAAGTTACACAACAGAAGGTGCTGCGGGATAAGGAGAATAAGTGCTGGATACAAGTACCAGTGCCATAAAGAAATGTCACGAAAGCCGAGAGCCATCACGCCCGAACCAGCAATCCCTTCTTATACTGCTTGCAACTCCGAGGTTTCTGATTGACTTAACTTTTTCCAGGAATAGCCAATCCCAGGGAACCGAGCCCTCCCGAACCGCATAAAAGGAAATGATTTGTGAACCAGTTCCAGATAAAGATAAAGAATCTTGAATAGAAGAAGTGCGTCAATCCCTCTGCATCGTAATCAACAAAATAGGCATACGAATCTGCGTAATCAAGGATCTGAATCCACTGAGGCATCCAAATCCGTATCCCTATTCCCTTCCTCAGAAACGGAATCTAGGGCCGAGGGGGATGTCTTCTAGTGAGGGGAGTCTTTTCAGCTTCAATCGACTGGAAGCACGACGGAATCTTGTCGACCAAGATGATAACAGGGGTATTGGACCTTTTCATGAAGCCCGAGTCGCCCTTAGTAGTAATCCAAGCCAGCAGGATGAAAGAAAACGAGCACTTGGGTTTGGAGTCAGATTCATAAGTAGATAAGTTGTTCCGCATCCGTCCTACTATTTGTAACATGTACCCTCTCCGTATTTGGCGTCAGGAAAAGTTAGTATTTTGAATCTGACGGCAGTACTAGGTAATTAGAATAAAACTTCAGGTAGGGTTTCTTATTGTAAGGCGGCCGGTAATGAGCAGTTTCCAGAACAAAAGGAAAACTAAACCGACCCGTACAACCTTTTGATCACGTTGAATCGAGCGGATCTCAAAAGAGCCCGCTGTCACTCGAGAAGTGGTGCAAGAAAGATTGAGAATGCTATTCGATTGTCAAGCCCTTCTTGTGGCCAGGGAAGGAGTGGCGGAAGGGTACAATTGGCATGTTGGGCTTTTTAACAAAAATGCATCAACATACACTGCGAAAGATCGGATTAAGCAAGCCTTCAGCGAATGGCAAGAAAGCGAAATCCAGGTTTCATTCCATAAGGCTTGGGCTTCGGTTTGTAAACAGATTCTTCAACTCGACCTCCCTGGTTAAAAAAAACCTGGACGAAGGGGAAAGGCATGATAGGCTTCAGCTAAACAAAGGAGAAAGACGATCCCTAGTATGAACGAAGGAGAATGGTAGTCCCTACTAAGACTGTGCCTCTTGTGCACCTATTATGCTATTCATACAGGTGATCATGAACGACAGGCTCAGGTCAACGAAACCGCTTCTGCGCCTCTAGTCCACCATCAAATAAGGTCTTCATTGGTTCTATCCTGCCGCTCCATCATCGGTCAATTTCGCCAACCACAGCCCGCCATACGCAACCAAAGCACGACAAGCTATAGACCAGAGCACACAAAACTGAGTGATGGAGTTGAGAGTCATGAGTGAGGGAGCACGGATTCTTCTCTTTTACTGGAATTTTCCAATGTCTAGGTCTAGCTCAGGAGGTAGTAGGGGCTTCTTCGAGAAAGGAGGAAGGCTCTATATAAATTCGATTAGTTTCAATAAACCTTTTCTATATCTATAGGTTGGCTGGGTCTCTAAACCTGGACGCTCTTCCGCAAGAAACTGGGTGGGGGCGTATTGAAGCTAGAGCTCAAATCTAAAGTCCGAAATTCCCTACTACACTACAGTGTTACAACTGCTGATTCAATTATAGGCTGAGCTATCGCACCGTCGATTCGAGATGAGACCAATGCACCTTGAGACAAGCCCCGCCTAGACCTACCTCAACCTACCAATCGGCGGATTCACCTGCCTTCGGCACCCTCCTATACCTCTGTTCACTCGGCAACCCCTCCGACTAAGTAAACTAGCGCGTGTACGAACATTGGAATTGCTTTCTCTGCCGGGCCGCTATCATCCTTGAATAGAAGAAGGGACTACCAGCTCATCTTGGATCAAATGCTGATTCTTTCGCATGATATGACCCGTAATTGTTAAGCAGCACTTATATTTGTACCTAGTGTTTCTGTTTTTAATAGCACGGAGTTAAATAACCAGGTCCGGTAGCACCCGCCAAGACAAAGACAAATAGTAGCAGTCAGGATTCAATCCATCCAAGGAGAAATGCCAACTAAAAGAAGGTAAATGGGTCGACTAAACGCGGTTAAGCCGATTGCATGAAGACCCACCGGATAGGTGTGGGAGAGCCTTTCATAGAAGGATTCAATACTGACATAGTTACTATAAATGATTTTTCCTGGAAATGAAATCGCTAGTCTTGTCTCCAGAATCCCAGCGGGAAAGAGTGAGTCTTCTCTATTCCTCCTGCTAAAACTTGATCATATGTATCGAACCTACAGTCAGAGCCCCATGAGCTGTCGAAGCGAGACGAAGACACTAAAGAAAGAAGATAAAGAGGGCTCGTTATTACTTATTTTATTCTCTCTACATAGAATAGAAGAGGGGACGTATCCAACAGATGCTTTTCTATGATGAATTGGGTACTATCCAAGCTCTCCAACAATAATTGAAGTGAAGTTGTTCTTTCTTTGTAGCTCGCCGTCTTCCCTATGATAGCTCAACAATTATGTCGAGTCAGTCACATGATTGGTTCAGCTTTCCTAAGAAAGCGAGCATAAAGTGATGATGAAAGGAAAAAGGCTTCCTTTTCGTTACGCTATGGCACAACAAAGAAGCACTCCTGCTAAGCTAAAGGGCGCATAGATAAGCCCAGTTCTTCCATGAATAAAAAAAATTTCTCTATAAACTATGGTACGATCACTCGAAAGTCTAATGGCAGGGTAGCTATTGCTAGAGAAAAGGCTTTCCCGAGCGATCTAGTCCCGTATGCCTGGGTGCCAGATAGGGGAAAGTCTAGCTAACGAAACAGAATAGATTAAGGCACTAACGAAGAGTGAAAAACCCAGCCTGCAACCGAGGACGAGAGAACATATTACTTTCAATACACAAGCGGGAACCCCCCTTTCATTTCATCCAGATGATCCTACGAGTCAGACGAAATCCCATTTCGGAAGTGTGGCGTCGATTAAGCATAGAAAGCACTGCGCTCCACTGTTTTACATCTCAGTACAAACTGGAGCCTCTACCTAAGAAAGCATTCTCTTTTGATGAACAATCGCTAACTAAAAGAGGAACCGCATAATGAAAGCACCGCTCGCTCAAAGCTTGAATCTATGTCTCCTAATCAAGTTTTGGAATCCTCCATTTATTCCTCTGGGATCTACAAAGATGAGAAAGTGTTTTTATATTGAATATAGAGATTCTTTAGTTCGTGAGTTACCCATTTCTGGGAATAAGAACAGGATTTCGGTCTTTCCTCCACTTGGGTATCTAAAAAGCCGAGTTCGTTTTTGCTTTCTCAAAGCAGAGGGAGCGAAACCTCCAACGAAGCAAGCACTCAATTAGAAGTTGAGACACGCATTAGGTTCAAAGTCCATTCGATCATGCGCGGAAGACCTTCTCTTGTTACTAAAATAGGAAGAGGTCTTACTCAAATTGAGTAGATCCGGCGGAAAGATATGGTGGTTCCTCCCAGAGATTAGATATCCGGCCGTTCGCCACTCAGCTTTAGCTATTTTTGGTGTTCTGAACCTGTTGAATTGGATAACTGGACGATACGCCTAGGAATCTTGATTGTTAACCCGCGGGTGAACATCATCAGTCTACTTTCTTTCCTCGCTTACTTGCTTAAAAGCTTTTTACCCAATAGATTTGACCCAAGGGTCACTAAATTCTTTAAATTCCTCCAAAACTCTGAATCACCCCACGAAGCTACTTATTCTATTTTGCTTATTCACCGAGTCGTGAATCAACTCACGAGCCTCCTGGCCGATACCATAGGACATTGTCTTTTCTAAAGCTTCAAACTCAGGCTCATCCGCCGGGATCGCCCCTTCCTTCGATTTCGCATATTGAGAAAAGCCAGACCCAACTACCAGTTCCGATGAAAGAAAAGGGGCTCCTAGCTTTGATTACTCATCCGCCAGAGACTACTAGGGAAGACGAACCACTTTTCTTTTTTGGATAAGATTTAGGCGCAAAAAGCTATTTTGCATTCAAGATATGTACTCCTATCCCGAAAGAAATGCACATAGTTTAAGCGTGTTCCACCCAAGAAAACGTGGTATGATATTCATGAAAGAAGAGTTCCGCTGTGTGATTATTGGAAAAGTGAAAAGAGCGGTTCGTCAGTCCATGCCCCGGATAAGTCCGTCGATCAAGCAAAAGTCGAGAAAGTCAGGCAGATCTTGAATGTTGATTTTCTGGCCATAAAAAGATGTTTGAAGGCCAGTTGGAGGCATGTCGTTGGTCATCAAAGCCAGTTTTAGGCATGATTTCATCAAGGTGGCTTTAGCAACCATAGATAGACTGAAGAGCCAAGCACCTAAATTCCTCTCTGGAGTGACCGGCGGGCTTATTTAGTTGTGGGGGTTCCATCCTTTGAGTTCCCTGTGGTCTTTTTATTCAATCTTTCCCACTTGAGCCTATTACTTAGGCTCATGGATCACCTTCCAAGTACCTGCTTTATTTATGTATTGCTCCAGGTTCCCCAGACGGGATATAAGGGACTTTCCCGAGCGAAGTGAACCACCCGAACCACGCGGACTGAATCTAAGTAATCTGCTCTGATTGGAATGGTTATTTCTGCTTATTGGCCTTTAAAGTAGTCTTTGTACCAGGTACACTGAACAAAAAAAAAGATTTCGAGAAAGAGGCTATAAACCATTGAATTGTGTCGATTCGAGCTAGCTTCAGGTCTTCTTCAATCAGAAAGTCATGCCTTTTCACTATAGTAAGGGATTCGATCCATATCACAAAACATATATAAATCAAATATAGATGAGTAATTCAAAGTATATAGATGATGAAATCAAAGTCAGTCGTCTATCAGTTATGGAGTTGAGAGTCACCTTTGTTGCTTCTTTTGTCTCCTACGGTTATGCTAAGATATATTAAAATGTGCATTCAACCTATATTTCCCCTTTTCTATTGTACAGATGCCTATTCATTTCTGCGTAAAGCTCCCCCTTTCCTTTCTTCAAATATCTCATTTCTCAGTCTTGACTACTTCGGGCACGGCGCGCAACGGAACAGAAAATGAAAGCAAAGAAATCTAGCCTCGTATTCCAAATAATCGACCAAGGAATGAAGGGATCCGTTTTGATAGATCCCGTTTTGGCTTTCATATGGCAGATGGTCCGGTGCCTTTTCATATATGTAATGATGGCGCCCTAGGATTACACACCACGCAAGGCGGGCAAAGCCATTCAAATTTCACTACCTAACGGAGGAGCGTGATAACCTCTTTGTAATAAAGGAATTCATTCACCCTTTCCATCGGCTAGGAACAGTTGTTTGGATTGGACATACGTCACAGAAACAGAAAAGATTAACACTTCAAAGTGTACGGCTATCTCCCAGCCTCTGCTCCCTATCTAGTAGATGAAGAAGTGAGTCCATAAGGAATTAATTCATAGTAGAAAGGGGCGTACTTGACATAAACTAAAGCGCAAGGGAATTCAAATTTGAAGTTGAAAGTCAAGAACAAGAAAGGCTTCGGGCGAAGGTTAGACTAAAAAAGCTTTCCATTCCGTATATGCAGGATACTCTATTCCCAATACTTACATGAAAGCATGCTGCCAACTAGTATATTGATTTCGGCTAGTAGATTGATGAAGGTCGCTGATCCACTTGATAAAGTGTCGTATGCCATACCCATTTGTCCCTTTTCTTCGATCAAGTCCTCCCAGAAAGTCCAGAAAGTAGTATAGGTCTAATTCAGATGTGGGGCCTATCTCCGAAGCATAACGTGGAGCGTGGGGGTAATTCAAGAGAAAGACTAACCCAAAGTCGTTTATCCAACGGCACGACCAGGATCCGAGCACTCGCTTTGGAACGCACTTCATAACAACGGACTTTGACACTTTTGCTGTCGAGATACGGGTCGTGAATAACCTTTTATTTGCTGTGATCTCGATCCTGTTCCGATTCGGATTTCCTTTTGTAGTGGATAGCATCCCCTTATTGTCTTCACTAGCGTTTTCTTTTTATGTCCCGGAGCAGTCGCCTTATTCAAAACTATAACGATTATAGCTGCTGTACAAGAAATAGATTATATTAGTAGTAAACTATAAGACTTTTGCTTCTAATATTGAAAATGAAGCTTCATCTCTTACCTGCGGATTTTAGTGCTTTTGAAGTGCATCTCGCGGCCAACAAGCTCTAGTGACTGCCTCGATCAAAAGCCCTTAACCTCCTTCCTATTTGAGGATGATACCCGGGAACAATCCTAGATCAATGAAAGCAACCGAAGCATAGCAAGGGGAGCTTTAGCTTCTTCATCATGTCATTCTTCTGCTAGATGAGCCCATAAGCAATCGTAGGGCTTCCAAGCCCGACTATACTAGATTGGACCCTTCTGTATCTACTCTACAGAAAATAACCATCCCTTCTTCTCGAATATGTATTCTCGAATATGTACTCTTATTTCATAGAAATGAACCATCTCGCCTTTCTCTACGCTGCCCGGTTCGTCAGGAAGGTAGACAATTACCACATAATAAGCAAGCAAGGCCTCATCCTCGGGTAGCATTCATCGGTGGTAGGGTGGCGTCCCTGAAATAATAACTCTTTAATAGGCACCGCCTCGTCGAAGAAAGATATCTATTGAGTATGTTCGCGATTCCTCTTCTTTACTCCTCCTTACTTGAAGATTGAACCTCAAAACTCTTTTATTTCGACCTCTATTAAGCTAGTTTTACAGGGTGATCCTGACTAAACCAAAGTACCGTGACTCAAGGGGCATGATCGCAAGGCCGAATCTTTTAATGTAGGGACTTCACCAGACCCGAACTTATCCTCTTAACTATGAGTCGCCATCTTCAATTTTCTTTGTAGCCGATATCTTTCCTCCGCACCTACAAGGAGCTATATGCACCTCTTGTCTAATTGATCACAAGTCAAGGAAGAAGAATCTCTGGCTGATCCAAGGGAATTTCGTACATTGTATTCATTTGTCTTTGTCAAGCATCCTGACATAAAGGGAACCGTCTACTGGCAAGCGAAGTCATCTCGACGATGTAGCACTCTACTAATACCATAATCTTTAGTCGGAATTTTGTGAAAGAAAGAAAGGGCGCTCCCACATACTACTAAAAGCTCCAGCTCGGGCAATAATCCTCTCCACTCAAAAAGAAAGGGACTACTATCGAATTACCGATCGAAAATAATCATCAACCTATCACTTCGCGGTCGCACACTCTCCTCCCCTAACCCCAGCATTAGATCACTACGAACTAAATCCATTTCATTTTCAGTCTTATTTATTATAAGGGGACACCTGAAGTATGCTATTTTATGGGGCTTGGACCATCCTAGGGCGAGCGACTAGATCTATTGATCTATACCCATTACCTACTCTGTGATAGATCGAGCGTACTCTTCCATCTTGTATAGGTAGGTGTGACAGCACGCATTGGTCTATTTAGATTCCGTCGTGCTTCCAACCGCTAATCAGGGGCTCCCGACAAGATTAAAATCTTTGAAACTGGAGAGTTATAACTTGACCCTTTTTCTTCTAGGAAGAGGAAAGCCCTTTCATTATGTGCTGAGTCCGGCAACCTTCGTAACAAACAACCTGGGATTGGCCAGATCTTGAACTTCTCAATCGGCTCTCTACGAACCCAAAATACCAAGTTTCCCCTCTCCTAGAGGATGGCAATTACAAAACTTTGACTACTCAACCGCGGTGGACTACTACATGATAAAAGCTTTGCTAAGGTTCGAATCAATAGACCTGTATAAAACTTATACTACGAAAATACTACACAAAAGAAAGTGGCTCAGCCAGGCAGAAACAAGTGAACCAGAATAAAGAAAAAACTGCTTCAAGCGCATCTGTACGTATAGTAGTACTTTAGAAAGCACATCTACCGGCACGTAAAGAAATAAAAGAAAGCTATTGGAATCTCGATAATTGAACGAAGAAGCTTAGAAATTTCGACGAACGTCCAGAAATGAAGCAAAATCCCTTGTATTAGACCATGTCTCCGGAAACTGCTTTATTATTCTACCGATCTGGGCTGTCCAATCCGTTTCATTCAAATCCTCTTCATAGGTTTTTGGCTCTATAAACGAAAACACTTTCAAGTAACACCTCTGCTGTTCTGTACACTTCTATAGTTATACTCATGAATCTATAAACTGAACATAGGGATTGCCCTCCCCGGTGAAACAAGAAGCATCTTGCTCTACGTTTAGGTAGCTCATGGTTAAGTGAAGTGCGACTAGCCAAGCTTGGTTTAACAGACAAAGCACCTTTCTTATTGTACCTCCATAAGGATGTATTGTAGGTAGCAGCGCCGGACCGAGCTGTTGAGTGAACTCTTTGAATAACAGACTCGCGGGGCGCTTGCCTAGTAGTGAAAACCCTCAAAACAGCATATTTCATCAACTGCTTACCCAGATATCTGCGTATCCGCATAAGGGGAAAGCTATAGTAATCCTTCCCTTACTCAAGTACTTCCCATCTGCTGAATATAAAATATCCGTAAAGTGAACCTGTTCTTATTTGAATTCCAGGGTCTTTTTTTATTCGGAATGCCCGAGTAGTTGAAATTTGTGGGTAATAGCATATTACCATAAAGCATTTTGTAATGGATTAGCGACCAGCAGGCGCTGAAGTACTCGCTTCAAAGTCTTTCTTGGATATTTCTCTATTTAGTATCTCCCTTTAGATTCTTTGTGAATTGATTGTCCAGTCTCATCCTGAGGAAGGAAAGGAGAGTTTAAGGTCTAGTAAATCTGGATTTAAAGTGAAGAAGAACGCAAATCAAATTCTTGTTAAAGGTCCGATGTTTACGATTTGTTGTGGTTAATCTTCCCAATTGACTAAGTGCAAGTTAGAACATGGTAGCTTCTGATTCACGGCCAATGAGACGGAGCTTGCGAGCGGAACTCTTTTTGGCATCATTCGCAGTGAGAGAAGAGAGCATACGCAGTGAAGAAGGGAGCTTATATTTTAAAGTATATTAAAGGTATTATAAAATCAAGATTATCCCGACGTGAGCAATCACGCTGGAATAGAATAGATGACTTCTATGGCTTTCTTTGAAGAATTTTCGTCTCTTAATCCAGTTTTTCATACTTTATTATTTTATTGATCGGGAGGTTCGACGTAGTTGACCTTTCTTTTCACACTGTTGGGGGAACTCCCGTCTATCGATACGGGGTTACATATTCTTTTTATGGGAAAGCTTCTAGCTACCGAAAAGGATCCGAGCCATCTTCTAGAATAAAAGAACATCGAAGAAAGGTAGCACTGGAAGGGCGGAGTACTAAATCCTTTTTTTTTCTTTGTGCAAGTAATGATCGTGTCAGCATCTTTTGGTTAACTGATTCAGTTACCGATCAATCTGGCCCTAGGTTCCCTAGCTCCAACGCAGAAGGCCTCTCATTTCGTCCAGATCTTTGCGGCATCTCCAACTGCAAGCTCTGATGGACCAACCTACTACTTATGCATGCGATTTCAAGTCTTCATAAATGAGAAAGGTCGAGTCATTACACAAGCAAAGGATACCTATAACGAGAAAAAGGGCTTTTATTTTGCTAATCCCAAGGGGACTGCTTCCTAATGAAAGTCATTACTCTGCTAATCTTAAAAGAAAAGGGCTACTTCCTGATTCATTCCACATTTCACATTCCCCTGGGGTACCACCTTTGCTACTCGTAGATTGAAAAAATGCTGTCAGCTTCGCAGCCGGGCGCTTTCCCACTTCCTTTTTCGCTTTGCGCTTCACTACTAGTCCTAAGGCATCTTAAACACGAAAGACAAAGACGTTTATGCGCTTAGAACGTGGCGTGCTATTCTACATTTCGTGCCTATCGTATCTATCCCCTACTTCGGGAGACTAAGCAAAGATAACATATTGAAAGGATTGAACTTATCGAACGAGGCCTATTCAACTACAGGAATTTCTTCTGGTTCGCTACTTAGATTATTGGATTGGACCGAAACCGGCCCATTATAAAGTTGGGGGGTGAGCTACTTACTTACTTTACTTTCTTCCTTGTGGGAATGGCCGATTCACTACTCCCTCGAACTGTCTTATCACTTTCCTGGTTCACAACTAGCTCTATTTTCTCTTTCTCCTTTGGCTTTCAACACTAGAACAGTTCCTTCAAAGGAAAGAAGGCATTTTTTTGATTCTTTCTTCGGGCAAAAAGTCGACGTGAGGCACCACGGTTGGATTCTCCAACTTTTGCAAATGAACCCCGTTCAAGTTCCATCCCAACTGTCTCATCTTGAGAAAGGGCAATATGGCAATATTTATTAGGTCAATCAGGCTTCGCGCCTTCCCTTCCCCGTGGTTTAATCGGAGTAACCGCGTAAGACATATTCTTTGGCAAAGCAAGCTCACTGCCTTAATTTAGGAGTGAAAGAGCCCGAACAGCTTTTATTGCACCAAGAGCGGGAACTCAGACAGCGTATGAGTGGCTCGGATCTAGCTAGACTGCTCGCTAGGCCCCTTGCCTCTCTTTAAGCATCAAAATAGGAGATCTTTGGGTCTCGGCTATCACTTTACTTTCCTTAGTTTCAAAGGATTGAAGAAGCTGACTCTCACAGCGGTTAGTGATTCAATCACACCGGATAGGGGAATTCTAAGAGCGTCAAGGCTTAGAGCTTCTTCTCAAGCTGCCTATTTTGTGCGTGGGTTAACTATTGATTCAATTGCGCAAAGAAGCCTAGTTGTCCTAAGAGCTGATTCGGGAACTGCTTCAATTCCAAGAGGAGCGCTTACTCTTGCAGCTTTTTCTTTCACAACTCTTTCTATCACAACCGATTTTTCCTCATACGGATCTAAGCTCTCGCAAGTGCCTTCCCTTCCTTCTTGCCTATTCGATAGGAGCTTGCATTCTCTGGGGGAGTTCTTTTATATTAAAGAATAGTTGGCATCAGTGTTATCAGTGCATCTATGAATCCAACCTTCCCTCACAGTGGGAAGGGATAAACGCCGATTCCTCCTTGCAATGGTTATTTCGGATTCTGTAAGAGCGAATTCTATGGTACAAAAAGGCTATGAAGATTGCCTTTACACCTTCAAGCTTGAAGGTTCGCTAAAGCAGTTCGGTGATTGCAAAGTACTCAATCAGGCCCTATCTCCTACGCTACCATCTGTCTTCTATTATAAAATGGATAGTTAGAGGGAATTAGAGATAAAAAGAACTCCTAAAAGAAAAGCACGCATGAGAAAGTATACGATAGCACCATCTCTTCCCACTACGCCTAAGAAGGAAAAGAAAGGAAAGGACAGACAGCAGGGAAGGAGATTCTTTGAAAGCCTACTACTCTTTGGCCCCTTGGCTAGCTTGCTTGCATGGAATGAATAGGCTTGCTGACTGGCTTACCTACTTGAACTATCCAGCATAAAGCAGAGATGCCATACTCTTCTTTCGTGCACTATGCTTAAGACATAGAATTCGAAGAAAGAAATAAAGACATTTGCAATTGGCTAGGACAGTTCCCTACACGGGCGAATTCCGACACTCACTGTACTCCCCACAGCTTTCGCCTACTGAGCTTGGGCTGGTAAGCTCCGGGGCCAGTCTCCTTCCCCTGTTATCCTCCCCCCGCTTCCTATAGTACTTTCCTTTGGCTTGGAAGGCAGCCACTTATTATGGAATGACATATATAATGATGATGGTAGCTATCTGCCTAGCCTCTGGTACATCTTATATGAAGATTAATGGCCGTCCTTAACAGATGACTTACATTGTAGAGAAAGGTTTATCTAACTAGTGTGGGAGTTTGGCTGACCACCCTGCTTTCTGACGCTTTCTCGACGGTAGGCACCCAACGTCGCCAAACAAATTAGCCTCTCCTTCTTCCTCAATAGCTGCCTTAGTTTAGTCTTTGGTTGGTGTGCGACTATGAGCTTCTGGGCCTGTACGATTTCCTGTCCGAAAAGGCAATCCTCTACAGGAAGGGCCAATGGCTACGTCCCGCCGGTTCGTCTACCCGGACACCGTGCACTCCCGCAGCATCCCATAATTACATATTATGGTTGAGTCTAAACTCTTGCGCTCACTTAGCTAGGGCTTAGTCTCGACGGGAACCTCCCATCTTGGGTAAGGGGCGATGGAGTGAGCCCTACTAGTCTCACTCTCCCCCTACGCTTTTGTGGGCTTCGGGAGCTCTGTCTTCTCCCCTTTCCTTTTGCTTTGGCTTTTTGCCTTATCTCGTGCAAATGAAATAATAGGAGAAAAGAGTTTTACATCTCTCTCTCTTTCTCTCTGATTTTTCCATTGCCAAAATACCCTTGCTCTTCAATTGTCGTAGGTAACGTTCGAAATCACCGATGTCGAGTTCAAGCGGAGTAGCTTACGGACCTCGGAACCTCGCTGTTCTGGGTTCATAAGTGACTCTAGAACGCTATGTTCCGCGGCTAGCCGGCTAGCTTCCCTTCCAGGCGGTAGCCATTCCGTCGGAGGTAGGACGTATTTCGAAAGGCCTAGAACAAGGAGAATTCTAAGGCCCCTAGAATCGCATCAGTACAAGAAGGCGGACGTTGATGGCTGTGTACGTCAGATGGCGATCCCCTATCTGCCCGGAAGAAGATTACTATAATCAGTAAGGAAAAGAGGTTCATAAGGTTTGCCACTAGGGGAGAGAGCTACTACTTCACTTTCTTGATTTGAGACCCAGATCATAGAGGAAAATGGGCTGTTTGACGGAAGGCATAGCGCTAGTCCTCTTACGGATAGATGGGACTAGGACCGATATCATGCTATTCTAGAGATAGATAGGCGAACAACGACAAGGAAATCCCAAGCTATGAATGTTCTAATGTTTGCGTCTTTGAAGCTTGTTCCTTTCCCACCCACCCTCCATCTTTACTTCTTTGAGTGTGAAGCACATGTTGGCATTCCAAGCTCCTTAAAACTCTATGACCTACTAAATCTTTCTTCCTTCTAATTCTCGTCCTGCTTTTTCAGTTCTTAAACGAATGAGATCGTGGGAGCTGTGAATATAGAATTCGTTTTCTTCTTTAACTCTTTATCTTATAGTTCACCTTAAATTAAAGCACTTCCAGTAAAATAAGGAAGACTCACTTGGGCTCTTATAATCATTGCAGGGTTCGCTCGAGTAGAATCATATCCAATCTTCCTGCTAAGCCAATCCCCAGTACAAGCAACTAAATCCAGTTCATTCCCAAGGAAAAGGGCTAACTGAATTCCCCTTCTCGAGTGAGAGTTCGGTCCGCAAGCTTCATGCTTCCTTCATGCCCTACCTTCACGCTCTACTTACTTAATGCTTTCCTTACTTCTCTTCTTTCCTTCGCTCCCCGGGTCATTTGTTTGATTTTCCCGTCTTTTTCGTCTAAAGTCATCTTTCACTCGGAAACGGACATGGAAATTTTGCATTTTCGCGTTTTATCGGTATTTTCGTCCTAAACTGCTAACAGATAGGAAAGAAAGATTCTTACCACTTAACTTTGACGCTGCTTCAAGGCAACTGATGAAGTTCCCCGTTAAGGGCTGAGGGTGAAAGCGTAATGAAATTCATCCTATAATAGAAATATCTATATCAGAAGGAAGCACCGATAAGAGTGAGCAGGGAAGAGCTGGAATGTCGGTCTTTGGCTAGAGATGCGCCTTTCTTCTATTCTTTGATTATCAATCCTTCTTTCTTGCTGTCTGCCCATTCCTTCCAGGCAAGCATAAAAGTAAAGGCAGGAAGGCGTAGGAATAGCAGACGAAAGGGAAGAGAGACCGAAGCTAGGCTAACTTCATCGTTCCCCTTTTGTTCAAGGTGCGGATTACGGTTTCTTCCTTCCCAACGCTATCCGCCCATGCAAGAGCGACAGCTGCTTTGTAGTCAAGAGGAGCAGATCCATGCTATTCCCTTGTTTAAGTTTAAGCAAGAGTCTATTTTGTTTTCCTCCGGTTAGCGAAGTTCCCCAGACTAGGGTTCTACCATGACGAAGAAATGCATTTTTAAAAAGAAAGAGATAGGTTCGTGCGTGCAGCCGTATACGAAAGTACGCTTCCTCTTCTTTCGAATGCTAATGTGTGGTTTTGTCCTACTTCCAAAGTCACAGAGGGAGCTGGAGCCGATTTTTTGTTTGACTACCTTCAATCGACGGATGGTGCTAAAGGAGTTGGGAGAAGAGTCCACCTATAGTTATAGTAGTTAGAAGCCCAGCTTCAATCGTCAGCAGGTGAGTCAGCAAAGTTCTCTAGGAAGTCAGCCCATTGCTTTGACTTTTAGCTGCCACTGCTTCATCGCATCGGATGTTGCCCTTGAATTTCTTTCTGTAGCCGCATCGGAGGATGTAATAGCAAAGTATGCCACCGCTCCTTCGGAGGTCTCCTCCCCCCTTTTGGACCTATAGATTGGTACCACACGAGACCGGACCCGTAGCCTGAGGTACCCATATGCAACGAAGACTTTGAATCGGATACTTATTCTAAGATCTTTCTTCCACTGCCAATAGTACGAAAAAGAGTCTGAGTAATAGCTTCAACAAAGCTCCGTTCCTTCACTGAAGTCTTTGTCTAGAACTAACTAGAAAAGTGAGCCCGGTCTGACTCAATCGTCTTCCGACTTGGGAAGAAGTGCCCCCGAAGCACTCCATTCATCTGGTGATGAAGAATCTCCTATCGCTTCATCTTCCGCTGCCCTTTCATTCTCTTCAGTTGTCTTCCTTCTTCCGTGTGGAGGAATGCCGATAGAACTGTGGATACCTCAGCTTTGGGAGAGACCTCCGTTTTGGTCTTCCTAGAAAGTGAGGAGGCGCCAGCCGCTGGTCTGGACTTTCTTTCTATTTAAAATCAGAAAGTCTTTTCAATAAAGCCTTCGTGAACTCAATCAAAAGAGCAAACAAGCTTCATGTTCTCCTGCTCGGAGAATGCTAAAACAGCGTATATTGAGACAAGAGCTTATTCTATCAAAGAGCGTATTCTCGGCATCAATACACTAACTCCTGGCAAGATCCGATCGGAAATAGCCAATTAGAAGAGTGGCTTAAAAGTTCCTTATCCCTTTGTTGATGAATCGCATCTCCCCCCTTCCTTTCTTCTCTCCAAAACAAAGTCTTCGAAGTTGGTTGGGGGAGTCACTTCGCTCGCCTTCGGGTTAGTTAAGAGTTCTTGCTTCCTCCTTTGCTGCTTTGCTACCTTGCTAATGCTAAGAAGTGAAGTTCTATGGTTACTGTCCTAGGTGGGGATTAGAGACTCAATTCCTTCTATTGCCCAGCTGAGAGAATGGAGTTAATCTTATTGTAAGTTCCCCCCCTTAGAATCCCCAGTGGTGAAATACGAGCTGGATTGAAAACCTCGCTCACGCGGGATGTTTCCGAGCTAGATTGCAAAACCAGGGGGTCTTTCTCAAATCAATACTCTGGGCAGGAAACCCATAGTTTGTTTGGGTTCGATAAATCCCTTATTGGATCCAGTTTAAGAGGGGCGTAGCGTGGGATAACCAATCTCAAGATTCCCTCTATTCCTTTGTCATAAGACTGTATATTACCTACGGCGATAGGCCCATCTCTTCCTTATAAGAACTAGATCCGCCAGAAAGAATGGAATCCTTTTAGGCATTCGGCAGAGCTAACTGACGAGAAGAAAAAGAAAAAAGAGATAACTGAATGCACTTCTGATTGATATGAACCAATCCCCTTATAGAAGATAAAGTTCGATCCGCTTGAATCGATCTAAGCACCAACCCAATCTCGATGAGAATCAGTACACGTAACTCGATCAATCCACGAAAGTGTGGCACTTCTCCACCCGCAGCTTTATTCTCTTATGATTTTTTTTTTGAGTGACCTTGCAAACAATGGTTATTTCAAACACCGTAGACTGTCACACCAACAAAGACCAAGAGCGTCTTCTCTGTGCTTGGAATTAGTACTAAGAGCGGCTATGAGTAGGAGCTTGAAGCCTACCCGCAGTTGATGGTCTTGTTGGAATATGCGCTGTTCTCGACTCCGATGCTATTTCATCCGTTTTCGATTGTTTAAGTCCTTACCGGGCGAAAGGCATAAAAGAATGAATACCAGGCGCAAGCTCAAGGCGAGACAAAACAGAGAGTACAGTAAGCGATCGAAAGCTGGATTCACAGGCAAACCAGACTGACTTACCACAGACAGTAGGGCAGAGAATTTCTTTTAAAAAAGGAAGAAAGAATCAAATCCGAAGAATAGCGTAGTATAGATGTGTCCTTGGGAATAAAATTTCCTTCTTCTCTTGGTTCTCATTGGCATAAGGCTCTAGTTCGACTAGCTTGAAGGTGGGCAATTTTGCTTAGCAGTAGGAATTTGATATAGAGCTGCAAAAGCTTGACTTGGCTAGAGGAGTTCACACCCGGTTTAATTTGATATGGATAGAAACCCCTGTAGTTCAGTAAGCCGAGGGCAAGAGTCATTCATGGCATGCTTTTTCCAGGTCCTATCGAACAACGAGAGATGGACTTACCAGGTATGACAGTCGCTAGGCTTGGTCTTCTTTGTATCCAGAGTCAGTCTACCCGGGGAAGCTCTAAAAGAAGCTTCGAGGAGCCTTGCCAATTAACGATTGGAGAGATGGGAATAAGAATTGTGTATTGTATTAAAAAGAGAAAGAGATTCGGATGAAAGTGCTCCCAAGGGGGAATCACGCCTTTTTTTTTCTAGTTCAAATAGCCCGAGTCTGACTCATCTCCCGGGGGAGAAGGGAAAGCAGGAGCGGTAGAAGAATAAGTAAAGGGAGTTTTTGCTCCCGTTAAAGGAAGTGATCTGACTCTTTCAGAAAGACGGAACTCCGAGTGAACAAAACAAAGAACCAGACTGAGACTGACTTACATTCCTTCAGTAGGGGATAAAAAGTTGATTAGCTTTCGTTAACAGAGATGAAAAGCATAAAATCCGAATCTGAGATCTTGAGAGATCGAATCATAGCTATGTAAAGTAGCCCTGGGCTGAGACGTGACCTCTTCTCCTCGTTTTCATTGGGTCACTCACTCGCCTACAGGTGAGAGAAGAAAGAAGAATTCACTGCTTCTGAAACCATAGCTATTCTTGTTCCCACGAAAGCAAGAGTGAAGAGTCGACGTTCACCACAGAAAGCATAGTCACAAGGGCAAGCGAACCACAGATACCATTTCACAAGAGCTGAGCTGATAGAATAGTGATTTTTTTCTTTTGAGTTTGGATGATTCCCAGATCTTTTTTCTTATATCCGAAATATTCTGCTTGTACTCTAGATTGCCTTTTTGTTCGAAATCGAGATCTTCGCCTTTGAGAAAGGGAACGAAGGAATTCCGTCTGTTGTCACAAGAATTGTTCAAGTGAAATGCGAATAATCGATTGAATCCGATCTTTGAAGGCTTCCAGGAATATCCGATGTTGGCGGTAGGGGCGTGGCTTTAGGAAATGTGTCTGTCTTTCGGCTTGGTCGATCAAAGAGTAAGCTTTCCCTATCAGCTGTCACTATCAATAAATATCTTAAGAGAAGAAAGCGTAGAAAAGAAAGGTTTTGATTCTGCTAAGTGAAGTGAACAAAGAAAAAAAAGCTTTCTCCGAGAAAGCGTCTGTTCACGTCAAGGGGGAATGCCGCTTTAGAATTCATAGTCAAGGAGGACTGACTAAGATGCTTGCTATGTATATATATATTTATTTGAATTCCGGTAATTAGAGTTAGAAGCTGTGAAGCTCCCTCCCAATCCCTCGAAATGTTCTTCAGAACTTTCTCATTATTTACTGCTTTTACTTTTGTGGTCTCTACCAGACCACAAAAGGAAAGCCTGTGCTCTAGCCTAACTTCTCTTTCTTTCATATGCTCCTTCGGACCCCTCACATTCCAACAGCCAAAAAAGGGATTGCTTCAGGAAACCAACAAATTTATTCGCCCGGGGTAAGAAACTTGATTCTTGCCTTTATTCTTTTTCAGTTAAGGGCAAAGCTCTTTTTCTCAAGAGAGTTTACAACCTTACCACACAAGGGGTTATCGTCCGGAGAAGCAGTGAAGGGTTCAGAGCTTCCCCCTAATGAAAGACTAGTGGGAGTAGAAAAGCCCAAACCAGGGTTCCCCTCAGAATTTAACCTGTAACAAGAGAAAGATCCCTGTCTATCACAGGGGTATCCTTATACTCTGACCCTACTCTACTTCCGAGTTAGAAGGGCCTTGGTTGGAACGCGGTGCTCGGGCGCTCGATAACCCCCGGGGGAGGAGTCCCTCGAGAGGCTTTTCGCGATATTGGACGCACTCCGGGAGGGCGGACGACAGTCGGAGGCGTCCGCGAAGCTGATCGCAAAATTGTAGAATTCCGACGAATAGGCCACGACAAGTGAGATACCCAAGATAAAAGGAACGAGGGGCAGAATCGACGAGGAATCAATCACATAAAATCGTGAATGAAAAAGCGTGACGAGAATTCTTAACTCGAGATGTTAGAGGGTGCAAAATCAATAGGTGCCGGAGCTGCTACAATTGCTTCAGCGGGAGCTGCTATCGGTATTGGAAACGTGTTCAGTTCTTTGATCCATTCCGTGGCCCGAAATCCATCATTGGCTAAACAATCATTTGGTTATGCCATTTTGGGCTTTGCTCTAACCGAAGCTATTGCATCGTTTGCCCCAATGATGGCCTTTCTGATCTCATCCGTATTCCGATCGAAAGAAGAAGGTTGAAGTTTCATTCTTCAAGCACCTCTTTCACATAAGAAAGTGGAGGCGGGCTTGGGTACAATCTAAAAAAAACGATTCCACATGAGGGAGAACCGGACAATTTACCTCTTGAGTAATGGGAAATGGGAAGCGGGCTAGTCCCCGAAAATGCTCGTTAAAGTTGGGGCTAAAAGTTTTCAAAAACTT